CGAAACGAAAAAAGCCTTGGTGGTGGAATGGTATACACGCAAGATTCAAAATTTTGTGCTTTAAGAAGCATGGAGGTTCGAATCCTCTCYAAGGCATTATTAATAAATACTTAAACTTTCCGGATAAACCTTCTCTGTATTATACTGTTTCGGTGACGGCGGGTAACAAATCGTTGATTTTTAAAATATATGAATCGGAAATCGATTTAAATAAAATAAAAATTTGTATTCTGTGGTGATCTGAGGATGGAAAAAACGAAACGAATTGACAATTTTTTTCTATTGAACAATATTCCGAATTTTTTTGAAAAACAAGAAATTAAAATAATAAAATTATGGAAGTTAATATTTCGGCATTTATCGCTACAGCTCTATTTGTCCTAATACCCACTGCTTTTCTACTTATCCTTTACGTACGAACTGCTGGCCAAAATAATTGAATTTCTAAAAAGAATTTTATATGTCAGACGGGGGAGTTGAAGAAGTAGTTATAGGTACGAGTAATAGATATTACTAATGTTTCTTTCTTCTATAGATCGGTAACCGTGGCGGGAGAATAATAATGAATCATGTGGAATTGGGGCCGAGTACTGTGGTAGGAATAGGGTTAATAATAGTTGGTATGATTTTATATGCCCCTAGAATTAGGGAACCTGGTGTTTCTAGAGGTGCGATTTGAGATGTACTAAAATAATTTTCAACGTATTTATAAAAAATTATTGATACGAAGCTTGTAAAAAAGAAAAGATTATTATATAAAAATTCTTTAGGTATGCCAGAATCCATGGTTAAAATATTTCAACATTTTTTACGTCATTCCGAAAGCATACTCAAATATTTGTTGTTTGTCACCGGAAAAGTACGAAAAGGTTTATATATACATATATATGCATAGGTGCTACATTTGTATATACCTTTTTTTGTTTCTTTTCGAACAGATACTTTTCCTTCTCTCTCTGGGTGAAGGACATAGGAGAAATCAGCAACGGAATTAGATATGAGCCTAAAGATATCGGCGAGGAACAAAGTACTGGAAAAAAAGTTCTTTCGAGATGGGAGTAGCAATCAAATGCTAATCAATTGGGAATGAAGATAATCCAAAAAATTGTATTAAAATTACTTGGATCTTGAGCAAGAAATTGGATGATTCATTACTTGCCTAAGCCATACAGAGTTGAAAATATCATATATGGTTTTTTGGGGGGGTTAATACAGTCCAACCTATCCCGATATTATGACTTTCTTTTCTCTTCCATAGGGTTATTATGCGGAGGAATCCTTTTTTTCCAAGGTTGGAGACTAGACCCTATTCTTTTATTGTCTCAGATACTTCTAAGCGGAACTACTGTTTTTTTCATTGCAGAAAGTCTTTACTTGAGAAATAATTCTAATCGATCAAAAAATTACAAAGATATAAATATTAGTTCCGACAGGAAAATCAAACTTTATCAGAGTTTGAGATTGGACAACAATAGAAAATGGAATAATATTTGTTATACGGTACATGTCTGTTATGGGAAAGTGGAAAAGCAGGGGCATTGAATTTTTCGCAAAAAATTCAATGCCCTTTTGTTTTTGGGAAACAAGAGAAATTATTTTGTTAGCATTCTAACAGAGCGAGCTCACAAACCACTTCTTCCCCATACAACTAACGAAAGGGAGAAGGTAAAAACAACCATTAAAGCACCCCAAGCTATATTAGTAATATCCATAATTCTCCATTTTATTTTACTCCGCTCAATCAGTACCAAGAAAGTATATATATATATATATATATACTTCAATCTGATCTTCTCAAGATTCTGTCTTGTTAGCGGAGAAATACGGAATAAATTATTGCTAATTATAGAATTCCAATAACTAACTTGTTTTGATCCTTTTATTAATTGAAATATATATTGGGTTGCCCGTAACGGATCTAGAAATATTTCGAATGTGACAGGCTATATAATATAGAGCATAACTGTTTGTTCCTGGAAATGACGGAATGGGCGATCCGTTCAAAATTTTGCTAGCGAAGCGACACCCGGATTCGAACCGGGGATAAAGAATTTGCAGTCCTCTGCCTTACCACTTGGCCATGCCGCTACTTCCACCAATAAAATAATATGCTTTATTCGATTCAATTTCAAGTTGTACCATGCATTTGATAGAAATAAAAAAAATCAACAATTAAATTTATTTTATTGTTTTTAGAGAAATGCAAACTGTAGATACTGAATCAGAATTAGATTCGACTCGAATACTTAAGAATATTAGTAAGATCAACTCTAGAAATGTTTTAGGGGAAAACATGGAGATTTTCGTACTTCCCGAATTCGGCAAAATACAATTCGAAGGATTTAATCGCTTTATTGAAAAATGTTTGATCGAGGAACTTATGCGTTTTCCAATAATCGAAGATACAGACCAAGAATTTGAGTTTCGGATATTTGGCGAGCAATACCGATTGGCAGAGCCGTTGCTGAAAGAGAAAGATGCTGTATGTCGATCAACTACATATTCCGCGGATCTGTACGTACCTGCTCAATTGACGTGGAAGAAAGAGGAAAGAATACATAGACAAATAGTTTTTTTTGGAAGTATTCCTCTAATGAACTCTCAAGGTACTTTTGTTGTTAATGGCGTAGCAAGAGTCATAATTAATCAAATTTTACGGAGTCCCGGCATCTATTATAACTCAGAATTAGATCATAATGGGATTCCGATATATACAGGAACTATTATCTCTAATTGGGGAGGAAGACTAAGATTAGAAATTGATTCGAAAACGAGGATATGGGCACGAATAAGCAAAAAACGAAAGGTCTCTATCCTAGTTTTATTGTCAGCTATGGGTTTGGAATCGAGCGAAATATTAGGAAGTATTTGCTATACCAAAGTATTTTCAGAGTGTGTGACTGGGAGTACGAGAAAAGAGTACCCCCTTTCAGCAGAAGAAGCTATTGTTGGACCTTACAAACAATTGTATTGTATAGGTGGAGAAATTAGCTTTTCCGAGTCTATACGCAAGGAGTTGCAAAAGAAATTTTTTCGGCAACGATGTGAGTTGGGGAGAATAGGGCGCCTGAACTTGAATAGAAAATTAAATCTTGGTGTACCTGAAAACGAAATTTTTTTGGTACCTCAAGATCTTCTCGCAGCTATTGATTATTTGGTGAAACCAAAATTCGGGACAGGTACGCTTGATGATATAGATCACCTAAAAAATCGACGTGTTTGTTCTGTAGCGGATTTATTGAGAGATCAACTAAAACTGGCATTGAATCGTTTAGAAAACTCGATTAGGCGGATTTCGCGGGGATCGATGAGACGGAAAAGATTACCAACTCCAAAAGCTTTGGTAACTTCAACTCCATTAACAACAACTTTTAAAGAATTTTTTGGTTCACATCCATTGTCTCAATTTCTGGATCAAACGAATCCATTAACGGAGATGGTTCACAAACGAAGATTGAGTTCTTTAGGCCCAGGAGGATTGACAAGAAGAACCGCAAGTTTTCAAGTCCGTGATATCCATCCAAGTCATTATGGACGTATCTGCCCCATCGAAACATCGGAAGGAATGAATGCTGGACTTATAGCTTCATTAGCTCTTCACGCAAAAATAAATATTCTAGGTTGTTTGGAAAGTCCATTCTATAGGGTTTCGGAATTGCTGGGGGAAGAGGAAGAAAAAATAATAAATTTATCGGCTGGAGAAGATGAATATTACCGAATTGCTACTGGAAACTCCTTAGCGTTGGATCTGAATGATCGGGAGGAACAAATAACTCCAGCTCGTTACCGACAAGATTTTGTTGCTGTTGCTTGGGAACAAGTACACCTTCGGAGTATTTTCCCCTTACAATACTTCTCTGTCGGCTCATCTCTTATTCCATTCCTCGAACACAATGATGCAAATCGGGCCTTAATGGGTTCGAATATGCAACGTCAAGCAGTTCCGCTTCTAAAACCAGAGAAATGCATTGTAGGAACAGGCATAGAAGGTCAAGCAGCTTTAGATTCGGGAAGTGTAACTGTATCGGTGGAGGGAGGAAAAATTCATTATACCGATGGCAAAAGAATTATTTTGTTCGTGGATACGGAAAAAATATATACAAATTTGATTGTATATCAACGTTCCAACAATAGTACTTGTATACATCAAAAACCTCGAGCGGGTGAGGATAGGTATGTGAAAAAAGGACAAATTTTAGCTGACGGCGCAGCGACTTCAAAAGGGGAATTAGCTTTAGGAAAAAACATTCTAGTAGCTTATATGCCTTGGGAGGGTTACAATTTCGAAGATGCTATATTAATTAGTGAACGTTCGAAATACGAAGATATTTATACTTCTATTCACATCGAAAGATATGAAATTGGAGCTCGTGCAACAAGTCACGGTACTGAAAAATTCACGAAAGAAATACCTCATTTAGATGATTATTCGCTCCGTCACTTAGACAAAAATGGATTTGTATCAACAGGATCATGGGTGGAAGCAGGAGATATTTTAGTAGGTAAATTAGCGCCCCAAGAAACTGAAGAAACTTCTTCGCGTGCTCCCGAAGGTAAATTACTCCAAGCCATCTTCGGTATTCAAGTAGCAACTTCAAAAGAAGCTTGTTTAAGGGTTCCCGCTGGTGGAAGGGGTAGAGTTATCGATGTTAAATCAATCTCTCGAAAAAATACTTCTAGTGATGCAGAAATTATTCATGTATATGTCTTACAGAAGCGGAAAATACAAATAGGTGATAAAGTTGCTGGAAGGCATGGTAACAAAGGTATCATTTCAAAAATATTGCCCAGACAAGATATGCCGTTTCTGCAAGATGGTACACCTATCGATATGATATTAAGTCCTTTAGGCGTACCTTCTCGAATGAATGTGGGACAAATTTTGGAATGTTTGCTTGGTTTAGCAGGAAAATTTCTCAATAGAAATTACAGGATACTACCTTTCGATGAAAGATACGAGCGGGAAGCTTCCAGGAAGTTAGTATTTTCAGAACTCTATGAAGCGAGTAAACGAACAGAAAAATCTTGGTTATTTGAACCGGATAATCCTGGAAAAAATCGATTGCTTGATGGAAGAACGGGAGAAGTTTTTGAACAACCTATTACTATAGGAAAAGCCTATATGCTAAAATTAATTCATCAAGTGGATGATAAAATTCATGCACGTTCTAGTGGACCCTATGCGTTGGTTACCCAACAGCCCCTTCGAGGTAGGTCTAGACGAGGGGGGCAACGAGTAGGGGAAATGGAAGTTTGGGCTCTAGAAGGTTTTGGTGTTGCTTATATACTGCAAGAGATGTTAACACTTAAATCCGATCATATTCGGGCTCGTTATGAAGTACTAGGCGCTGTGATTGCGGGGGAGCCAGTACCGGAACCTGATACTGCTCCAGAGTCTTTCAAATTATTAATCCGAGAGTTACGATCCTTAGCTTTGGAAGTTAATCATACTATTATACTTGAAGAGGATTTACAGTTCCGATTCAAAGAAATTTGAGGAAAAAACAAACTTGAAATATTGTGTTATGACTTATCAGAGAAAATATCAACATCTTCGAATTGAATTAGCTTCTCCAAAACAAATCCGTGATTGGGCTGAAAGAGTGTTACCTAATGGTGAAGTTGTAGGTCAAGTAACGAAACCTTATACACTACATTACAAAACTCACAAACCGGAAAGAGATGGTTTATTTTGTGAGAGAATTTTTGGACCAGTCAAAAGTGGGGTTTGTGCTTGCGGGAGGTACCGGGGAAGTGGAAATAGAAAGGATAGTGTAAAATTCTGTGAAAATTGTGGAGTGGATCTCATTGAATCGAGAATACGAAGATATCGAATGGGATATATCGCATTGGCATGTCCTGTAACTCATGTATGGTATTTGAAACGTCTACCCAGTTGTATCGCTAATCTCCTAGCTGAACCACTAAAAGAATTGGAAGGTCTAGTTTATTGCGATGTGTGACTTGATCATAACTTTTGATTCTACAGATTGTGAAGCAACTGTTATTCCGCGCTTTCTTTTATTATCGGAATACCTCTGATTCCGACACGCCATTGACAAGTGATAATGGTGTGAAACTCGGGATGAAATAATTATTAAACAATTATCAATTATACAGGGGATTTGATCTAGGGTTAGACAAAAATTATTTGCTATTCAGATTCCGTGAAAGGAAGAATATTGAAAAAATTGAAATCAAGAAATATTTCTTTAACAAATATTTTCGTATGGTACATCGGAGCAAATTCATCGCAAATTTACTTTGGATGAGAGATAAACCATCGGAATGGGGCAAAAACCTAAAGGATATAGGAATCTAGGCACGGACAAGAAAAAACTTTTTGAATTCACTAAATAAGTGCAGAGAATGATTGGATTAAGAAAAAGTATTTAAATCAATCGTTTGTTGTTTTATGAATCTCGAGAAAGAACAAAGACCACTCAATAATGTAGAAAGAATGAACAATTATTACTTGAGTAATGAATAATAATTATATTTGCCAAAATACTATTTTATCCATTTCTGTAAATGGGCATTCGATAAAAAATTTTTGCTTTTGAATAATAATAATCGATTATTTGAGCCGGATGAAAACAAAATTTCATGTCCGATTCTTCGGGGGGGAATCCTAAAAATAACCTATCCCAATCTTTTTCTTGCTAGACCTCTAACTAAAAAGCCTACTCTATTAAAATTACGAGGATTATTCAAATATGAAGATCAATCTTGGAGGGATATATTTCCTCGTTTCTTTTCCCCCGCGGGATTCGGAGTATTCCGAGATAGGGAAGTAGCAACTGGGGGTGATGCTGCCGAGAAACGACTAATTGATCTAGATCTACAGGATGTTATGAATCGTACTCACCTAGAATGGAAAGGGTTTGCAAGACGTGAATCTACGGGTAATTATTGGGAAGACAGGAAAATACAAAGGCGAAAAGATCTCTTAGTTCGACGTATGAAATTAGCTAAACATTTTATTCAAACAAATATCAAACCAGAATGGATGGTTTTATCCTCTTTGCCAGTTCTCCCACCCGAATTGAGACCTATGATTGAGTTAGGTGAAGGTGAATTAATCACATCTGATTTGAATGAACTTTATAGGAGAGTTATTTATAGAAACAATACTCTTATAGATTTCTTAGCACGTAGCAGTTCGACCCCGGGAGGCTTGATCGTTTGTCAAAAGAGATTGGTTCAAGAAGCCGTTGATGCACCCACCGATAACGGGATTAGAGGCCAACCTATGAAAGATAATCATAACAGACCTTATAAATCTTTTTCGGATTTGATCGAAGGGAAAGAGGGAAGATTTCGTGAAAATCTACTTGGGAAAAGAGTGGATTACTCAGGTCGATCAGTTATTGTAGTAGGTCCGCTTCTTCCACTATATCAATGCGGATTACCTCGAGAAATGGCAATAGAACTTTTTCAAGCTTTTGTTATTCGCGGTCTCATCGGAAGAAGTTTTGCCCCCAATCTCAGGGCAGCTAAAACCATGATTCAAGATGGGGATCCCATTATATGGGAAATTCTTCAGGAAGTAATGGAAGGACATCCTGTATTATTGAATAGGGCACCAACATTACATCGGTTAGGAATACAAGCGTTCCAACCCGTTATAGTAAATGGCCGTGCTATTCATTTACATCCATTAGTTTGTAGTGGGTTTAACGCAGATTTCGATGGAGATCAAATGGCTGTCCATGTACCTTTATCTCTGGAAGCTCAAGCAGAAGCTCGTTTACTTATGCTTTCTCATAGAAATTTGTTATCCCCAGCTACCGGGGAACCTGTGTCTGTCCCAAGTCAAGATATGCTTCTCGGACTTTATATTTTAACGATGGAAACTGATCGCGGTATTTATGGAAATAAGCGGCACCCATGCAATAAAAATTTCGTGAAAAAATTATCCAAAATACCATATTTCAATAGTTATCATGATGTTCTGAGGGCGCAGCAGCAGAAGCAAATTCGTCTACATAGTCTTTTATGGCTTCGTCGAAAACAAAATATACGAATGATTGCTTTGACGGTTCGAGAAGAGCCTATCGAAATTCAGTACAAAATATTTGGAAGAGCTTCGCAAATTTATGAGCATTATCGATTTGAGAGAGGTAGTGAACAAGAAATCCTTAGCGTTTATATCTGTACAACAGCAGGCCGTGTCTTATTCAATCAACAAATCGACGAAGCTATACAAGGTACTTGTGAAGCATCCTCGAGACGAAACCTCATTTGTTGACAAAAATAAAAAAAACGATGTAAGAAAAAAATTTGAGAATAAACTATATACTTAAATAGTTTGAATTCATTGTTAATTTGTGTCTAAGAAAAAGAAAAAGGAGGGAGGGGTTTTCTCCTATGGCAGAACCGATCAATTTAGTCTTTTACAACAAAGTTATGGATCGAACCGCCATAAAACAATTTATAAGTAGATTAATAGCTTATTTCGGAATTACTTATACGACACATGTTTTGGATCAATTGAAAATGCTGGGCTTTCAACAAGCTACTCTTTACGCTATTTCACTAGGCATCGATGACCTTCTAATAGCACCTTCAAAAATTGGGCTTATTCGGGATGCAGAACAACATGGAAACCTTTCAGAAAAACATTATAAATTTGGGGATTTGCACGCCGTGGAGAAACTACGTCAACTCATAGAAACGTGGTATGCAACAAGTGAGTATTTAAAACAGGAAATGAATCCGAATTTTAGAATGACTGATCCTTTAAATTCGGTCCATATGATGTCTTTCTCAGGTGCTCGTGGAAGTACTTCGCAAGTTCATCAATTAGTAGGTATGAGAGGATTAATGTCGGATCCTCAAGGACAAATTATTGATTTACCTATCCAAAGTAATTTTCGAGAAGGATTATCCTTAACAGAATATATTATTTCTTGCTATGGTGCTCGTAAAGGAGTTGTTGACACTGCTGTAAGAACATCGGACGCTGGATATCTTACTCGGAGACTTGTTGAAGTAGTTCAACATATTGTTGTACGTCAAACGGACTGTACCACTCTATACGGTATTGTAATGGGCAATTCCCGGGGAAAAAAAAGCATCCAAAAATTAATTGGTCATGTATTAGCAGAAAATATATACATAAAGAATCGATGTTTTGCGATTCGCAACCAAGATATTGGAGCTTCTTTAGCAAATAAATCATCAAATTCGAAAGCAGAATTGATCTCTATGAGATCGCCTCTAACTTGCAAAAGCATGCTCTGGATCTGTCAATTATGCTACGGTTGGAACCCCGCAAATGGAAATCTAATAGAAGTAGGAGAAGCAGTAGGGATTATTGCGGGTCAATCTATTGGTGAACCCGGAACTCAATTAACTTTACGAACTTTTCATACCGGAGGTGTATTCACGGGTGATATTGCGGAACACATACGAACTTCTTTCAATGGAATTATAAAATTTAATGAGAGCCTTGTTCATCCTACTCGTACACGTCACGGTCATCCCGCTTGGATATGTTATACGAATCTGTTCCTAACTGTTCAAAGCAAAAATGAAGTATATAGTATTACTATTCCATCGAAAAGTTTACTATTGGTTCGAAATGGCCAGTATGTCGAATCCAAACAAGTCATTGCCGAGATTCGTGCTAAAGCATCACCTTCCAAAGAAAAAGTGTATAAATATATTTATTCCGATTTGGGGGGAGAAATGCATTGGAATACACAGGTGCGTCACGCATCTGAATATACACACAGTAACATTCATCCCGTACTCAAAACATGTCATATATGGGTATTATCCGGTAATTCTTGTAATAAAAATAAATTAACCATTTCCTTCTACAAAAATCAAGATAAAACTAATTCTAAAATTTTCTCTACAAAAGATTCTTCTTTTTATCCAAAAAGTAAAAATCAATTGAATACTGATATCTATCATTTCTATCTTTTCAGAACTGAAAGAGTTTCCATAAAATCAAAATTGAGACATGCCGGATTCAATTATTTCAATAACCTATCGAATTCTAACATCATTTTATGTAGCTACAACATAGAAAAAAAAAGTCAAAGTTATTTTTTGAAAAAAAATTCTGTACACTTTATTCTAAAAATACATAGCAGTGGTATTTTACAAAATAACGATGTTTTTGCCATTCTAAATCATCCCAAATACAGATTGAAAACATCGGGAATTTTAAAGTATGGTACTATTGGAATTGATTCAACTAATGGAAATAGTAATTTCGAAAATGTAAAAACCAAGCTTTCTCAACGGAAATACAAAATAGTTAAAAAAGGTCATTTTTTTTTTATTCCTGAAGAAGTACATGTTCCAACCCAAACGTTATCACGATTTTCTGTGAGAAATAGCGAAATCGCTTCGGCAGTACCCACTACTTCAAATACTATAAATAGTACTTATGGATTGATAAAAATTTTAAAAAAAGTGAACAATATTTGTGAGGTAAGAATCACACCTGGAACTATCTATTATCCGACTGAAACTTACAAAATTTCGAGGCAAATAAGTGTTTTAGTACCACCGCGAAAAAAACTCTTTCAAAAATTTTTGTATGATCATTGGACATATCTTCAGTGGATCGTGCCCCTTAAGGAAAAACCTTTTGTTCTAATAAGACCCGCAACTCAATATGAAATATTCGATGAATCAAATACAAAAAATCTTTTGAGATTATTGAAAAGAGATACAAATTTGGAAATAAAAACCATACATTATCTTTTTTATGAGGATGGCGAACAAATTCAAATAGTTAATAAGAAAGAAATTCAATTAATTCAAACTTGTTTACTCGTGCATTGGAGAAATGAATATTTTGCAGAAAAAGCTCATGTTTCGTTTTTGGAGATAAAGACAAAGAACAATTCGAGGAAATTTCTTCAAATTAATTTAATGGATTGGTCTCTTTTCGATGAGAAAGAACAAAGGAACATATATAACTCCAGATACGTTTTAAAAAAAAACTATTATGATAAATTGTTTTTGATTCGTAAGAATCAATTAGTGAACGAAGAACATCCACAGGGTATTATTCGCATCCCATCCGATAGAAATAATAAAGTACAATCTCTTATTGTTTTATCTCCATTAGATTTACTTGGAATATCCAAAACTAATAAACGATCGGGAAATTTTCTTACGCGAAAAAATATAAAAAATAAATATTCTACAGAATTCTTTGGTTTCTGCACATACCCGAGACATTTTCCGGATCCACCGACGGAAGTAAATATAATAGCAAATTATTCATTACTAGCGAGTGAAAAAAAATCAAAAAAAAATAATTTATTTGATAGATTGGGTTATATAGGAAATTTACGAAATATTCGAAATTGTAAGCTCCTACATGACGAAGTAATATCAAAAAAACACTCGATAATTGATCCATTTCGAGATACTAACCCGCAATGGTATTTCACCGATGAATATTGCAAGATGCACAAATTTCTTATTATTCAAGAAAAAATAAATTTAATTTTATTTAAATGGTCTTTTCCTACATTTCGTTCACCCAAAAAAACTGTCCAAGAATTCATTTTTGGGCAATTTCTTGTAGAAAATTTTAATATATCCGGATATACACGGATCCCCCCATCCGGTCAAATCATAGGTATGGATATTAATCATTTAGCTATCCTCAGATTAGCAAAACCATATTTGGCTACTAGTGGAGCTACAATTCACAACGATTATGGTGAATCGGTTAAAGAAGGAGATGCTCCAATAACACTTGCATATGAAAGATTAAAATCGGGAGATATAATTCAGGGTCTCCCCAAGGTGGAACAATTACTAGAAGCGCGTTCAGTTAATTCGGTATCAATCAATCTGGAAAATGGTTTCGAAGATTGGAACAGCGATATGAAAGATTTTATTGGAAATCTTTGGGGATTCTTTTTAAGCACAAAGATTAGTATAGAACAAGCACAAACAATTTTGGTCGATCAGATCCAAAAAGTTTATCAATCTCAAGGAGTTCGTGTCTCGAACAAGCATATCGAAATTATTGTTCGTCAAATGACTTCCAAAGTTGTAATTCTAGAGGACGGTATGATTCATATTTTTCTGCCCGGTGAACTTATTGAATCTTCGCGAGCACGAAGAATGAATCGCGTTTTTGAAGAAATGATTTTCTACGAACCAATTTTGTTGGGAATAACCAAAGCATCTTTGAACACCAAAAGTTTTCTCTCAGAAGCTAGTTTTCAAGAAACTACTCGAGTCTTAGCTAAAGCTGCTTTGAAAGGTCGAACTGATTGGTTAAAAGGCTTAAAAGAAAACGTAATTCTTGGTGGAGTAGTTCCGGCTGGTACTGGTTCTCAAGAAGTTATTTGGCAGGTCAGTCTAGAAAAAACGAAAAGAATGTTTTTTGGTATAATAATTAATTCCTTTGATAAAAAGATAAGAAATACTTTTTTATACAATAATACACTTTCGAATTATCCTGCTATAGAAACTGTTCACAACGTGCTAAGTGATACTCCGAGATAGTCAAAACATTTTTGTAACTTAAACTTAACGGAAATCAAAAATTATTATTTTTGATACAATTGTTCCTGAAAGAATCACGAGTTCCATATTTATCTATTGCAATTCTATCCGCGTAAGGAATGAAAATATATATATATATTTTTTTTTCATTATCGGTCCCCGAAAAGTTGAGTGAGAAAATGAAGCAAAAATCTTGGAATATTCATTTGGAAGAAATGATGGAAGCAGGTGTTCATTTTGGTCACCAGGCACGTAAATGGAATCCAAAAATGTTACCCTATATTTTTACGGAACGAAAAGGTATTCATATTATAAATCTGACCCAAACTGCTCGATTTTTGTCAGAAGCTTGTGATTTAGTTTCAAATGCTGCGAGTAAAAATAAACAAATTTTGGTAGTGGGAACGAAATATCAAGCAGCTGATTTGGTAGCATCGGCCGCCTCAAGAGCAAGGTGTCATTATGTAAACCGCAAATGGCTTGGAGGGATGTTAACAAATTGGTCAACGATAGAGACACGTCTTCACGGGTTTCGAGATCTGGAGGAAAAAAAACTAACGGGAGCTTTTGATCGACTTCCCAAAAGAGAAGCATCTAATTTGGAAAGACAATTAGATCAATTGCAAAAATATTTTGGTGGAATTAAGTATATGAGAGCTTTACCCGATATTGTTATAATAATTGATCAACGTAAAGAGTTCACAGCTGTTCGAGAATGTATAACTTTGGGTATTCCAACAATATGTTTGGTTGATACTGATTGCGATCCAGATGTAACGGATGTACCGATCCCTGCTAATGATGATGCTAGAGCTTCCATTAGATGGATTTTGAACAAATTAACATTAGCTATTCGTGAAGGTCGTCACGACTCGGGTGAAGACACTTAGTTCGATTAAGCACGGAACGAGAAAGAGTGGGAAGAACGTAAGAGTAACAATGATATATAATATCGAAATTGTTATTGCTGCTGGCGCTGCAGCTGCTGCCGTTGCCGCTACCACTACTACTACTACCTCGTAGTAGAAGAATATATTAGAATATGAACGAATATTGAATCCTTTTATACTATTTCTCCAACTCCTACCTCTTACTGGTTCGATAAGAAAATATTCAAACCAGATAAATATTTGTGGGAAAGAAACACAAAATTGGGAATAAATCGGTATTTCTTATGGAAACAGAAACGATAAATTTATAAAAATTATTTTCACTCGTAAATTCATTTTTAGGAAAATTTATACGCGCGGTATTGCACAAATTAACACTTCTTTCAATCATTTCTGTGAAGTATCCAATGTGGAAGTGGGTCAGCATTTCTATTGGCAATTAGGAGGAACCTTCCAAGTCCATGCTCAAGTACTTATAACTTCTTGGGTTGTGGTTGCTATACTACTAGGTTTAGCCGTTCTAGCGACTCGGAATCTACAAATGATTCCAGCTGGTGGTCAGAATTTCGTGGAATACATCCTAGAATTTGTTCGGGATTTAACAAGGACACAGATTGGAGAGGAAGAATACCGACCCTGGGTTCCTTTTGTTGGGACCATGTTCCTATTTATTTTCGTATCAAACTGGTCAGGTGCCCTTTTTCCCTGGAAAATACTCGAACTCCCGAATGGGGAACTTGCTGCACCTACTAATGATATTAATACTACAGTGGCATTAGCTTTACTTACTTCAGTAGCTTATTTCTATGCCGGTCTCAGCAAAAAAGGTTTAAGCTACTTCGGTAAGTATATTCAACCAACACCGGTGCTTTTACCAATAAATATTTTAGAAGATTTCACGAAACCTTTATCGCTCAGTTTTCGACTCTTTGGAAATATATTAGCTGATGAATTAGTTGTTGCTGTTCCCGTCTCCCTAGTACCTCTAATTGTTCCCATACCTATGATGTTCTTAGGGTTATTTACGAGTGCAATTCAAGCTTTGATTTTTGCCACATTAGCAGCGGCATATATAGGAGAATCTATAGAAGGTCACCATTGAATAACTATTTATTCGGTAGCCGCGTAATGTATGGTCCATAGTGGATGATACAAAAATTTGTATTTGTGTGTTGTACCAGATATAGAAGTGCTATCGAAAAAAAGTTTACAAAAACAAATTGGTTGGTTAGAATGCATTCCTAGATAGGAATTTAGAAGATGATGGAAGGAATCGAAAATGAAGTTGTTGTTAGTGATACTACCACTCGAAAAGAGACACTTTGGGTTGTTAATTGCTTCGAGCGAATCATAATTCTGGTAAGCAATAGAGGTTAGATTCTTATCAAGACTCTTTCTTCCCTTTCCTTTCTCCCTATTTTTGTTAGAGGATATTATTATGAACCCCTTGATCTCTGCTGCTTCTGTTATTGCTGCTGGATTAGCTGTAGGTCTAGCTTCTATTGGACCCGGTATCGGTCAAGGTACCGCAGCGGGACAAGCTGTGGAAGGTATTGCAAGACAACCTGAAGCAGAAGGTAAAATTCGAGGTACTTTACTGCTAAGCTTGGCTTTCATGGAAGCTTTAACTATCTACGGATTAGTAGTCGCTCCAGCACTCTCATTTGCAAATCCTTTTATCTAAAAACGACATGCATGGATTTTCCTCCAGTTATCACGGCAATAACCAGCAAGAAATAGGAGGAATAGGAGGAATATTCTTAATAGTATCATTATCGTTTGATGATGCAGTGGCGGCAGCAGCAACGAATAGTTGAGTTGCTGCTGCTACTAATAATTTATTCCTAAACGAGGAAAAAATTGTTTGATATGACTTAAAATTGATCTATTTTTTCTTAGGAGGAACGTGTCGAGTAAACAAAAAACTCCACAAAGATTTAGTAATCTAATGATAATAAATGATGATAATAATTGAAAAGCGAGGAAAGTATGAAAAATGACATTGATTTTATTATTTTCCCTGGATCTTGGAGTGTAGCTAATGCCTTTGGAATAAATACGAATCTTTTAGAAACCAATCTGATCAATTTAGGTGTGGTATTAGGTTTATTAGTTTATTTCGGAAAGGGAGTGTGTGCGGGTCGAATATTCGAGTAGAACGGTTGGATCCATCCAACAGTGCTTGGTTCAAAAAGTACATAACCCCCAACGAATTACTTGGTGTGGGCGAGAGCCTGAGAGAACAATAGCATTTCGTGAAATCAAAGATTTTGTAGGGAAGGAATTGAAATGGTCAAAGCTAAATCGCTTGAAGTCCAAGGCAATTGGGATTCTCTTCATCCCACCATGAAAAAACTTGGTTGGAGATTTATTCGATACATAACACTCGTATCAATACAACCAAATCTAATTATTATAATTTCATTGAACTGTAATGATAATCTCCTAATTTTTGAAATTTTTCAAATGCTGAATCGACGACCTAACTCGCAATTCGTTTAATTATTCGAAAATAACGATCTCACTGACAATTTTGAACATTTTTTGTCAGAAGAGCCATCGACAATTATTTTTCGCTTGGCAGAAGTAGAAATAAGTGAAGGATGACAAGTCTTGTTATTTGATTAAAAGTCAAGGAGCCAAACGAGAAAGCCGAGTGAATCGAAAAATTCATGCTCGGTTTGGGAAGAGATTATTAAAGGAATCTATGTAGAAAAGTAATCCACTTCATTGAGTAATTTACTAAAAAACCGTAGACTCACCATTTTGAGCACAATTCGTGATGCAGAGGAACGCTACGAGGAAGCTACTGATAAACTTGAACAAGCTAGAAATCGTTTACAACAAGCAAAGATCAAGGCAGACAATATTAGAATAAATGGGTTGTCTCAAATGGAAAAGGAAAAGCAGGATTTGATTGACGCTGCTGATGAAGATTCCAAGAGATTAGAAGATTCGAAAAATGCTACGATCCGCTTCGAAAAACAAAGAGCGATTGAACAGGTTCGACAACAAGTTTCTCGTTTAGCATTGGAGCGAGCCCTAGAAACACTCAAGAATTCCTTAAATCGTGAATTACATTCGCGTGTGATTGATCACAATATTGGCCTACTTAAGGCCATGGAAAGTACAATTGAGTAACTTTCATTAGTTTTACCTTTCAAAAACTAATTAATAATAGCTAATGGTAAATATTCGACCTGACGAGATTAGCAGTGTTATTCGTACACGGATTGAACAATACAATCGAGAAGTTAGAATTGTTAATATTGGAACTGTACTTCAGGTAGGAGATGGCATTGCCCGTATCTACGGTCTCGACGAAGTAATGGCTGGTGAATTAGTTGAATTTGCAGATGCTACAGTAGGAATCGCTTTAAATCTAGAATCAGACAATGTCGGAGTCGTTTCAATGGGTGATGGTTTAACAACACAAGAGGGTAGTTCCGTGAAAGCGACGGGGCAAATCGCGCAAATACCTGTTAGTGACGCTTATTTAGGCCGCGTAGTTAATGCTTTGGCTCAGCCTATTGATGGGAAAGGCCAAATTCAAGCTTCTGAATTTAGACTAATAGAATCTCCAGCTCCTGGTATTATTTCAAGACGATCCGTTTACGAACCGATGCAAACAGGTCTTATTGCTATTGATTCAATGATACCCATTGGTCGTGGCCAGCGAGAGCTGATTATTGGAGACAGACAGACGGGCAAAACAGCAGTAGCTACGGATACTATTCTAAATCAAAAGGGCCAAAATGTAGTATGTGTCTATGTAGCTATTGGTCAGAAAGCTTCATCTGTAGCGCAAGTAGTAAATACCTCTGAAGAACGGGGTGCCCTTGAATATACAATTATTGTTGCAGAAGCTGCGAATTCTCCCGCTACTTTGCAATATCTTGCTCCTTATACAGGAGCGGCTTTAGCTGAATACTTTATGTATCGCAAACAACATACTCTTATTGTCTATGATGATCTTTCCAAACAAGCCCAAGCTTACAGGCAAATGTCTCTTCTACTGAGAAGACCGCCCGGTCGGGAAGCTTATCCAGGAGATGTTTTCTATTTACATTCCCGTCTCCTAGAAAGAGCGGCTAAATTGAGTTCTGAGTTAGGTGAAGGTAGTATGACTGCCTTACCCATTGTCGAAACCCAAGCAGGCGATGTTTCGGCCTATATCCCCACAAATGTAATTTCCATTACAGATGGACAAATATTTTTATCAGCTGATTTATTCAATGCTGGGATCCGTCCAGCTATTAATGTAGGTATTTCTGTATCAAGGGTTGGTTCTGCTGCACAGATCAAAGCTATGAAACAAGTAGCTGGAAAGTTAAAATTGGAACTTGCTCAATTTGCAGAGTTGGAAGCTTTTGCACAATTCGCTTCGGATCTCGACAAAGCTACTCAAAATCAATTGGCGAGAGGTCAGAGATTACGTGAGTTGCTTAAGCAATCCCAGTCAGCACCGCTTAGTGTAGAAGAACAAGTAGCTACTATTTATACGGGAGTTAACGGTTACTTAGATATACTAGAAACGGGACAAGTTAAAAAGTTTCTCGTTCAATTGCGTGAGTATTTGGTAACGAATAAACCACAATTTTTAGAAATTATTCGTTCTACCAAGGTTTTCACAGAACAAGCAGAAACCATTTTGAAGGAAGCTATTAAAGAACATATCGAACTTTTTTTGTTTCGAGGAGAAAAATAAAGAAAATAAAATTCTTGATTTTTTTGCATTGCGGTGAAGAAGCAAGGACTAACGAAAGCACTTTTGTTAGATGAAGGAGAAATCTCGAGCTACGTCCAATAGGATTCGAACCTATACTGGAGGTTTAGAAGACCTCTATCCTATCCTTTAGATGATGGACGTTATTGCAGGAAGCGGAACCAGAAACATGGAAAAATACTAAGAGTGTTCTTTCCGTTTCTGATTCCGTGAGATATAAGAGCGGGTAGCGGGAATCGAACCCGCATCATTAGCTTGGAAGGCTAAGGGTTATAGTCGACATTGCACCGGATGCCTCTAATTCAGAACCGGACAAGAAATTTTCTTTTCATTCGGCTCCTTTACAAATATGTAACAGACTTCGAGTGGAGAATTGAATGGTTAATCCATTGTACAATGATGAAATAATATTCATTACTACTATTGAATCACTGACACATATTCATAACATCTATGTAATTTTTTTTTCTATAAATTCAGCTGGGACTGAAGATAGAAAAAATGCTTTATTAGATGATCCTTTCGAGAAGGAAATATGGTTTCTGATATTTCAGGAACCATAAAACTTCCCGATTATTTCGTTCCCCATTCCGTAGATTTATAATCCTTGGGGGAACATTTTTTACCGAGCAATTGAATGATAGCGTTTATATCTCTAGCAAACTAGAATTATTTTGTTTTTAACTATCTAGCATCGATTTACGATTATTATAATAATATAATCAATGATTTAGTTACGGCAAAAAAGTTTGTTTTTGACTCTTTCTCCATAGATTTTTTAGCCAATCAAAAATAAAATTCTTGAAATATTCCGCTCTTTAAATTACTGAAATACTTTTGAATAATTAAAGGAATAATGCTTTTCCTATCTTCGCATCACGAATAGGAAAGATTCAAACTTTTATCTAGGAATGAGATTTGGAAAAAAGAATGGAATACTTTACGATCCTTTAACTTTTTCTTCCTCTACCAATTGTAGGAACGAATCGCACTTTTACCACTAAACTATACCCGCTACGCTATTATTTTAACACATAAATATTTTCTTTTTGTCACAACTCTCCAATTCCATCCCCGGAATCATTGGAGACTTAGGGGATGGAAGAAATAAATTACAAATTACCTTTACGAGCTGCTAGTAGGGCAATAACTAACGGACCTGACGTAACTATTAAAGCCAGAACAGTGAGTTGTGCAATAATTTCCAAATTCATTCCGGCTCTCCTTTTTTGCAATTTCAGTGGATTCCGCTCAGGAAAGAGCTGTGGCGATAACGAACTGAGATCGATACAATGTAGTAGTAGTAGTAGCAGCAGCAGCAGCAGCAGTAGCAGCAGTAGTAGCAGCAGCAGCAGCGACGTAGCGGTAGCGGGCGGCGGCGGAGCAGCAGCGACAGCGATAGTAGTAATGATGAAGTAGTGGTAGTAGCAGCGACAACAACAGCGATATAAGTACTGTAATTATAGAATCATATTACTAGTTTGGAATTCATTGATAACGCGATCGATATATAGGTAACGAAATTCTAACTATATATATATAGTTATTGATGAACTAATCATTGCATTACAAGATATATATATATATATATATATATATATATATATATATATATATATATATATATATATATATATATATATATATATATATATATATATATATATATCTTGTTACTGTTTCCGGATCACTCAAGAGCTAAAGGGAATCGAAGAAACAATGACTTCAATTTCAGATAATCAAATTATCGTAATCCTTTTAAGTGTTTTTGTCACCGGCATATTAGCTTTGAGATTAGGAAAAGAATTGTATCAATGAATTTTTCAGATCCAATTTCTGTGTAAACCTAGCCAATCCAGTATTGGCTAGGTTTACACAGAGCTAAAACAAGTACTAATAAAAAATTTTATTAAAGATTCTGTTCCATTAATCGAAACGATTAGTATTGAATATAGAAAAAAATGTTTCTGGATTATAATCCGTGCATGTGTATAATAACCGTAAAGACAATGGTAGAATAGTTGGCAGTAGTAATAACGGATAAAACTTCTGATTTATCTATTGTTACTTTTATATCTACTACCTCATCGGCACGCACTATACAAACAACAACGAAAGATACTAAGTTACCGGATTTTTCAATCGTATCTCAACATTGCAAAAAATTACTTGAAAAAGAATCATTTTCTGATTTGGAGAGATGGCCGAGTGGACGAAAGCGGCGGATTGCTAATCCGTTGTATGAGCTATTTGTACCGAGGGTTCGAATCCCTCTCTCTCCGTCCGCGCGACGAGACGACAAAAAAAACAATAATTTTTTTACTCTTTACGCCCAGGATTACGTCCCGGATCGTTGGATAGAAATCCAAAAACGAAAAGTGAAACGAAGAATATGACTATTGTGTAAACAAATAGCTTAAGGGTGAGCATGATGTAATCTCCAAAATCGTTGTTGGAAGTGGAATAGAATAAATTACTAAATTTGCTGAATGAAAAAGAATTAAAACTTTTGTCAATTTAAATTGTTAGACAAAAACAATTCTTGAAACTATCGCTATTAACTACCCTATCATTTCTTCGATGAAGCGTAAGAAAATTTCCGTTTTGCAAATTTAGGTGCGATTTTAAATGCAACACAGTGTTATAAAATCATTACTATAATAAATAGCGATATATATATATATATATATATATATATATATATATTGCTACTGCGTACCGGAGTTGAGTAACGCTTCATTACCGATCAAGTTACTCAACTATATGTATTTGTACTTAAAAAACAAGTATTTGATCCTTAAAGTCAACAGAAACTGGATCAGGAATAATTAGTTAGATCCATTTCATCGGAAACTTACAGAGGCTTGCCAGACAAAAGCTAAAAGAAAAAAAAACAAAGGTATAATTGGCATTACATCCACAATCGGATCGAAAATTGCATAGGCCTCAGGTAATTTTGCTAGAGTAAAATCGCTCAAGTAGGATCCATTTTCTAAATAAATATTGAACATAATTGAGATTCTGGTTCTCCAATAAGTACTGCTACACAAGTGGAATGGAAAGTAGAAGAGTCAGGTGTAGGTAGCAAGAACTCCCCAATATATCTTACTACAAGTTTCTCCAGCTTTAAAGAGGATAACAATTCTACCATTTGATGAAATTGTTCCACCCGCGTTATATCGAATCAATTGACATAAAAGGTAAACAGTGATTCTATTGGAAATACAGCACGAAAAGACTTATTGTGGGGCGTCGCCAAGCGGTAAGGCGGCAGGTTTTGATCCTGCTACTCGGAGGTTCGAATCCTTCCGTCCCAGAGTTTTATATTTTTTTTACAACTACTGAACCTGAAACAAATTTGTAAAAAAAGTTATTTAACATATTGTATCTATTGCTCCTGCCGTATCGAAAAGATAAAAATATAGCAAGAGAGATTTTCGTATTGTAAAATAAAATAAATAGATTATTGAAAATAAAGAGATTTTTATTTATGAAATTAGCTTATTGGATGTATGCTGGACCTGCCCATATTGGGACTTTGCGAGTAGCTAGCTCTTTTAAGAACGTCCATGCTATTATGCATGCTCCTCTAGGAGACGACTATTTCAATGTTATGCGATCCATGCTAGGACGCGAAAGAGATTTCACTCCTGTAACTGCTAGTATTGTTGATCGTCATGTATTAGCACGCGGATCTCAGGAAAAAGTGGTAGGTAATATTGTTCATAGAGATAAACAAGAACGTCCTGATTTAATTGTATTAACGCCTACATGTACTTCCAGTATATTGCAGGAGGATCTACAAAACTTTGTTGACAGAGCTTCAGCTGTTTCGGATTCTGATGTAATTCTTGCAGATGTTAATCATTATCGGGTGAATGAGCTGCAAGCTGCCGATAGGACATTGGAGCAAGTAGTTCGACATTATTTGGATAAAGCGCGCCGAATGGAAAATTTAAATTTATCTCTAACAGATAAGCCATCTGTAAATATAATTGGTATTTTCACATTAGGTTTTCACAATCAACACGATTGTCGAGAATTAAAACGTTTATTACAAGATTTGGGGATCGGAATAAATGAAGTAATTCCCGAGGGGGGATTCGTAGAGGATCTTTATCAATTACCAAAAGCTTGGTTCAATTTAGTACCTTATCGCGAAACGGGTCTAATGACAGCAATATATTTGGAAAAAGAATTCGGAATGCCTTATATTTCTCGAACTCCCATGGGAGTTTTAGATATAGCTAATTGTATTCGACAGATACAAAAACATATTAATACATGGGCTCCTTGTTTATTGGATGAAGGAGTAAATTACGAAACGTATATCGATGACCAAACTAGATTTGTATCGCAAGCTGCTTGGTTTTCGAGATCCATAGATTGTCAGAATCTTACAGGTAAAAAAGCCGTAGTTTTTGGTGATGCCACCCATGCTGCATCAATTACCAAAATTCTTGCTTGTGAAATGGGAATTCGTGTGAGTTGTGCGGGTACTTATTGCAAGCACGATGAAGAGTGGTTTAAGGAGCGAGTTCGAAATTTCTGTGACGAAATATTAGTAACTGATGATCATACGGAAGTAGGGGACGTGATTGCACGCGTGGAACCTTCTGCTATTTTTGGTACTCAAATGGAACGTCATATTGGGAAACGTCTCGACATTCCTTGTGGAGTTATTTCATCACCGGTTCATATTCAAAACTTTCCTTTGGGTTATCGACCTTTTCTGGGCTATGAGGGCACGAATCAAATCGCGGATTTGGTTTACAATTCATTTACTTTAGGGATGGAGGATCATCTTTTAGAAATTTTTGGTGGTCATGATACCAAAGAAGTTATTACGAAATCTTTATCTACAGATATGGGTTTAACTTGGGATTACGAGAGTCAGTCAGAATTGAATAAAATTCCGGGCTTTGTTAGGGGTAGGGTAAAGAGAAATACTGAGAAGTTTGCTCGGCAAAATGGTATTACAAGGATTACCGCGGAAGTTATGTATGCGGCTAAGGAAGCGTTAAATGCTTAGAATGAATCAAAGAGTTGAAAATAAATCTAGACTATTTTTTTAGTTGGTCCAACTAATCATCTTGATGACAGTTCCATATATATCATTTTATTTAACGAATCTATCTCTCTAGTTAATTCATCGAGATTCTAAATAAACTATTAAGTTTGTGTTTCAATAATATCCTTAAATTCTTTGAATCGTTATCGAAACAAAATTTAAGGATATTTCGTTTCGAATCTTATATTGACGCACGTGCAAAAAAAAAGAAAGTAATTTCTATTCAAATAGAATTTGAGGAGATAATAATGAATCCCTTCCTTGGTTTTACACAATTATTTTTCTATCATCCCCTTTTTCATATTATCCTATACTTCTATCTAATCATTATCGTCCCCGGACCAAATGATGTAAATGTAATAATTAATACTCTTATATTTTTTGCGAAACAGATAACGAATGGAAGAAGTAATTAATACTAGAGTTCAAACTTCTTCATATTCAGATCTAATTAGTCAAAACGCAGAATAGAATATAGAATAATTTTTCATTATAGCATGTAATACTAGTAAACAGAGGTTATTTTAATAAATTTTGAAATTGACAGAATTCATTTACGTATATATAATTATTTTAGTACCTATTACTGTTTTTTTTATTATGGCATCAATTTTATAGGGTTGCTAACTCAATGGTAGAGTACTCGGCTTTTAAGTGCGACTTGGACTTTCTTTACACATTCAGATGAAGCACAAAAATCATCCATGCCGTTGACAGGTTTTGTAGCATTACGACTGATCCTGAAAGGAAACTTTTTGGAGAAAATAGCATGTCGTTTATTTCTTTGTCGCTCCAAGTTAATGGATAAGGCTAAACTGCTTGAATTACAGGTAAAGGAAGAACCAACTTATGTTTCAGAATCTTATATCGAAACATTTTTCTTATTGGATTAATAAGTTGTTAAAAGCTTTTTATATAGTCAATACGAAGAAACAATTCTCTATCTATAACAATTGAGATTCTTTTACCAATATTGAATTCTAACTACTTGAAACAATGTGTATAAATTATCTGTGTGCTGACCAATTCGAATTTGTTCTTAAGTCAGGAGAGCAATCTTTTTGTATAAAAAAATCGAGTAGACTAACTCGAATTTGATTCAAAACGGATTGCATCATGTATTACATTTACCGCTCTTCATACCCCACGTAAAAATTTGTATGGAAACCATAGCTAAGGTTTTTTCGACTACTCGAGAATCGAGGAGAATTCGACGAAATAGTTTTTGCCAGGAACAGATGCTCTATCCACTTCTTCTTCAAGATGATCTTTATGGAATCGCATATAATCGTTTGGTAGGTGAATCCAGTTACAGAAAGAAACAATTTTTTGGTTCGAGTAACGAATTCAATTTTTTAATATTAAAACGTTTGACGAAAAAATTCCGTCAATCCGTTTCTTTGTACACCGTTTCGAACAGATGCCTCAAGGATTTTAAAGTTGTTCAAGAAATTGTAATAATTATTCTCAATTCTATTTTTACGGTTCGATTGAACTCGAAAGAAGCAAATCAATGGAATAGTTACCAATCTATTCATTCTATATTCACTTCAATGGAGGATAAAATTAGTAACTTCAACAATTCTTTAGATTTCATTATACCTCATTCTGTTCATCCAGAAAAATTGATTCGAATCTTTCGTCGACATATTTTTGATATTCCATTCATACATCTCTTAAGAATTCTTTTCCATCGAGAAAAAACGATGATCCTTTTGAATTCAGACACTTCTTTTTATCCAAGAGAAAATCAATTTCATTATTTTTTATGGAATTATTACATTTATGAATTTGAATATTCTTTGCTAAGTGTGTGGAAACAAATCTATTGGTTTCACTCGAGTTTGTTCTGGTTCTCTTTCGATCGAATTAGCTTCGTTCAAAAAATTGGAAATATATCGAAACAGTTAGATTTTGTCGATAGAAGTTTTGCACAAAAATGTAACTCAATACATTATGTAAGATATCGAAATAATTCAATTATAAATGTGGGTACTAATACGGAATTACCAATAGATTTTTGGAGAGTTTTTTTCAATATTCTTTGGGAAAAATATTTTCACTCCTGGCTCAAACCGGATAGAGTATCTATCATCAATTTATACAAAAATGCTTTATCTCTTTTAGGATATACCATTCACACTGAAAAAAAATCTGTTACGATTCGAATTCAATTAGTCAACTACTCGATTGATACTAATTCAATTACCGAACAATTTTGCGGTATTATTCCAACCCTACCTCTGATTGAATTATTAGCTAAAGAAAATTTTTGTGACATTTCAGGACGTCCTATTTGTAAATTACCCTGGACAACATTGGCAGATAACGAAATTTTTGGAAGATTTGATCGAATAGTCAAAAATATTTTTTGTTATTATAGTGGATGCTTCAAAAAAAAAGGTTTGTATCAACTTCAATATGTTCTTCGATTCTCTTGTGCCAAAACCTTAGCATGTAAACATAAGAGTACTATACGTACTGTGTGGAAAAAGTACGGGTCCAATTTTGCCACAAATTTTGTTTTTTCGAGAGAAATAAAATTAAATTCTTCAAATTCTTGGCAAATGGATTCTCGTGAAAAAAAATTTTGGTATTTGAATATTCTTCAAACAAATTATTTGTCTAATTTCTTACAAAAATTAAAGATACGGAATTCAGAACGGTAAATAAGATTCATGAAGAGAGCCGTATGCAATGAAAATTGCAAGTACGGTTCGGGAAGAGATATTTTAATCATTTTTTCCATTTTCTCAAAAAATAAATGATTGATCTACTTCATCCGATGAGTTCCGGGTTCGAGCCCCGGGCAACCCACAGTGTTCGTAAAATGATATTGTATTTGACTTTTGATGCCAACATTAAAGAACTTTTTTATATAGAAATATAATTTTTATGGGTATTCTATGGTAGGTACGGTTGACATACCCGTGAGACATGTGTAATACTATATATTAACAAGTTAATTCGCTTGGGAAATTCCTTATTACTTCAAAAACCAAGTTCCGCCATGACCGCAACTTTAGAGAGACGCGAAAGCGCAAGCATTTGGGGTCGCTTTTGCGATTGGATTACCAGTACTGAAAATCGTCTATACATTGGATGGTTCGGTGTATTGATGATCCCTACTTTATTAACAGCAACTTCCGTATTCATTATTGCTTTTATTGCAGCTCCTCCTGTAGATATTGATGGTATTCGTGAACCCGTATCTGGTTCTCTACTTTATGGAAATAACATCATTTCCGGTGCTATCATCCCAACCTCCGCAGCTATTGGTCTACATTTCTACCCTATTTGGGAAGCAGCTTCTGTAGATGAATGGTTATACAACGGTGGTCCTTACGAACTTATCGTTCTTCATTTTCTACTTGGTGTAGCTTGTTACATGGGTCGTGAATGGGAACTTAGTTTTCGTCTAGGTATGCGTCCGTGGATCGCTGTCGCATATTCAGCTCCTGTTGCTGCTGCTACTGCAGTTTTCCTGATCTACCCTATTGGTCAAGGAAGCTTCTCTGACGGTATGCCTTTAGGTATTTCTGGTACTTTCAATTTTATGATTGTATTCCAAGCTGAACACAATATCCTTATGCACCCGTTCCACATGTTGGGTGTAGCTGGTGTATTCGGCGGCTCCCTATTCAGTGCAATGCATGGTTCTTTGGTAACTTCTAGTTTAATTCGAGAAACTACTGAAAATGAATCTGCTAATGCAGGTTACAAATTTGGTCAAGAGGAAGAAACTTACAACATTGTAGCTGCTCATGGTTATTTCGGTAGATTGATCTTCCAATATGCTAGTTTCAACAATTCTCGTTCTCTACACTTCTTCCTAGCTGCTTGGCCTGTTGTAGGTATTTGGTTTACTGCTCTAGGTATCAGCACTATGGCTTTCAACTTAAATGGTTTCAATTTTAACCAATCCGTAGTTGATAGTCAGGGTCGTGTAATCAACACTTGGGCTGACATTATCAACCGTGCTAACCTTGGTATGGAAGTTATGCATGAACGTAATGCACATAATTTCCCTCTAGATCTAGCAACTGTTGAAGCCCCCGCTGTTAACGGCTAGTATCCTAGGATAGAAAAAGATAAAATATTATTCTGATCATAACCCCTAAGAATTATAAATTCTTTCAGGGGAGTGGGGAGACGAAAAAGAACTAGAAAGAATGACCTTTGGGATTAAAAATCTCAAAGGTCATTCTTTGAATAATGACTTTTGGGATTAAAAATCTCAAAGGTCATTCTTTGAATAATGACCTTTGGGATTAAAAATCTCAAAGGTCATTTTGAAAGGGACGGAAATGCGGGCGGACGTAGCCAAGTGGATCAAGGCAGTGGATTGTGGATCCTCCATGCGCGGGTTCAATTCCCGTCGTTCGCCCAGAGCAAAACGATGGATCGGGAATTTGATCTTTTCCTTCCAGTTGACGCAAGTACTTATTTTATGCGATTATTAAAAGAGTGGTGATGCGCGCGGATTGATCTGAAAAAAGACAAAATTGTTTTTATCACGCATCCTGGAAAACGGTGCAAAATAGTCCTAGAGTATTTTATTGATTTAATGTGATAATTGATTATGTATCTAAATGTTACAAAATTTTTGTTTGTTCGAAATCTCAATAATAAAGAGATATATCTATTAGTAGATTCTTATGTAACTGTTGCAAAGCAATGAAACAAAAATTGAAAATATCTTCATATGAAGAATTGAATTTGGAAGAAGTACAGGAATTCCAAAGCAATTTATGGAATCCGTGGACCAAACATAGTTTAATCAGATTGTTATTCACAATTCCTTCGGGAAATAAATCTCCTACTAATGACGTCAGTACGCTATTTCTTTCACATGATTTGTGTCGCACAAAAAGGAATAGTAATAAAAAATTCGTACTGTTAGTGTTGCTCACAATATCTGCTCTTATACACCGTTTGAGCGGTCGAACTATCGTGGAACAAAAGAATTTCAGTTTGATAAAAATTCGAGGTCGGACTCGAAGTGAAAGAGACTATAGAAGTATATACAGAAATTATTTTTTCAATTTCAATAAGAAATTAAATATTTTCTTGCACAGTTTTTTTTCTCCTGGGGGGGAACAAAAAAATTGTTTTTTCCATTTAAGTTTCGACTCAGTAAAGAATTATCGAATAGGAATAGGGAATTTGAATCGACAATATTATGAATTTCTGACGATTATTCCGGATTGTGCAGTGCCTACGGAATCCTCTTTCAGAATTAAAACTTTATTGGGAAATAAAGATTCTGATGATCCGAAGATTTTATTTAGATCTTGCACCGTAATCCGGGATGGTGATTGGGAACACTACTTTAATTCCGTATTTTTCGATCAATTAGCAAGAAAGAAGTACAGTTTGGATAAAAAAAAAATCCTTAGTTCTCAGTTCCTGGATGGTAAATTATTCTCTAGAGATTTAGCTCAACAAGTAAAATATGGTCTAATTTTTAGGTTCGCTCTGTTCCAAGAGTTTTTAGATTCTTTGGGAAAGAAAGATATGAAGAGCTTTTGGTGGAAGAAAGATATTTTTTGCAATTTACAGAGTTGGGGCGAATCAGAAGAAATTCCAGTTAGATCTTATGTTTCACTAGAGAAAAAATATTTTATTTTCAATCTTATAGAATTCTATTTCTGGCAATTCTTTAAGGAATTACTCTATAATTTGAAGAAAAGACAGCAACTATCCAAAAATAAATCTACTGAAAAATATTTTTATTTTTCTGGCGAACTCGATAATCCAAAATTATTTATAATTCTAGAAAGTTTTTTGTCGGAGTATCTATATCGATTATCTAAGTATGTCATACACATAAAAAATTCAAATTGTAGATCGATTAATTCTCCGAATAATGAACTTTCTAGAAATAGAAATATTGATTATACGGATCTGAATTTTGTAAACATGTATAGAGAAAGTGAATTACTAGATTTGAATGAATATGACTCCGAACCCGAGGAAGAAAAAAAATTGTATGTGAAAGATGCATCGCTTGTGGAAATGGTACGTTCGAATCCTGCGAATCATTGCTCTTTTTTTAAAAAAGGACTCGATTCTGGCAGGAAATCCTTGGTGAGTGAAAGCAGCAAAAATTGCTCATTCTTGCCCCAGAATAAAATAAAAGATTTTTCGGAATCATTTTATTACGTCTTTTCCGAACCATTCTTAAAAGATGAACTTTTCGTCGATAAAGATTCGTCGGATTCATTCAAAAGAATAAAGAATTGTGATGGATCGGACTATGCTAGAATGCTAAATTTGTGGAAAATTCATAAATACTATTCAATTTTTTTGCGGAATCATTCTTTCTTAACCAATCCTACACATATTACGATTCAAAATAATCATTTTTTTCTTAAAAAGATCCTATACATATTTTTGGAGAATCGGTTACTTCCAAAAATATTTCATTCATTCCTCTCAATTTCTTTTGATCTCAAAGAGTTAAGGATATTCATTAATCATATTGGCTTGGAGAAACGATTAGTCAGGGACAAAAATGGATTAGATGTACCCAAATACAATGAAGTGATAAATCAAAATTCTAATGGTACTTTTCGAAGAATCAGTCAACAGAGTGGCAGTGATAAAGACGGTGGTAATAGCGTCGACGGAACTAGTAACAACAAAAACAAATCAATAAATAATGTCTTCTTTATCGAATCAAGAAAAATCACATACTATTTCAAATCTATTACAAACCCGATTCAGATAAAATTTCAAAAATTCTATGATTTATTGCAAAACGGTTATAATAAACTTTTCAGCGTATCATTGATTGATTTGATGAAAAAAGAATTAATCAATTCAAGAAATCTTTATATGCAGAAAGGAATAATTAATGTATACTCAACCACTTGGAAAAAAATTACACAGAAAAGTTTTATTATTCATAATGCTAGTTATATCGCGCACAATAAAGCCATTTTTGAGGTTTATGAATGGATCATCGATAATAATTGGGGGGAAAATTATTCAAAGATATTTGTTTATTACGATCGTCCGATAAAAAGAAAATTATCAATAAATTTTGCAAAAACATTTTGTCGAATGGTTTTTAAAAGTATCAACCAAATTTGGAATTCTACCCGAATTTTCAGAAATATTTATGGGATTGATTTAGAAAGAAATACATTATTTGATAAATCCAAAAAATCCTTTAATTGCGAAATAGTTTTCCAAAATATTTTCAATCATTCACAGAACTCAATTTATGAATTCATTTCTTACTCGAAAAAGGCTAGTACAAGGAATTATAGTTCAATACATTTGCGAATCCTAAGTCTTTTTTTGAAACACCCCGGATCTATTCCAACAATTAATAAAATATATTATTCTTTTTGGAAAACTGCTTCAGTTGTTGAACCACGATTATTTAATAATTTTCCGTCGAACACGATTTACCCGGAACGAGGTATAGATGGAACTGAAACTATATATCATTACTCCGAAATACAGAATTTGTTTAGGGAGAAAAAAAGCATATTAACGTTGCTACAGAATAATTCCAAAGCCGAAACTCATTATCATATATTATACTCCGGAACAGTGGTGAATAGGAGGAACAAAAATAATAGAATATTTCAATCAACCAATTGTATTTTTATACATCCCGAACCGAAGCATTCTCAATCAAAATCATTAGAATACAAGGTTGAGAAAAAAAAACTAGGAAATATTAGTGAGTTATGTACGACGTATCACAAATACAAAGGATTAGAATTTTCAAGATATATTTCATTCAATAATTATACTTCATGGTTTTTTACCTCCGAATGGTGGGAATACTATATTTATATATTTATAGAAAAATGCCGGGAGTTTCTTCCGATAATCAGTTTCTATTCCAAGTTTTTTATAAAAAGAAATATTCGGGATTCGCCAAGGATGGAGTCCCAGAATTCAAAACTGGAATGGAATTCACATTTTTCCATTGATTGCGAAAAAGCATCAGATTTTTTATGGTCAAATCTCGAACTAATCAATAATTGGAGTAGTTTACATTGGACCTTTTTTATTATAGTCGTATGTTTATCTATCTTTCATCAAAATCATTTCCAGATTTTGATAGGTTCAGACTATATTGATTTATGGAAGAATCTCGAAAGAGTTAAATATTTAACAGATACTTCACGAGCGTTTCGTTCCACCAAACTAATGCGTCATAATAAAGCACGGTTGAACGAAACAGAAAATATAGTAATTCATTTTTTGAAAGATTTGCCGCATTACATAAGGAATATTCGATTCTATCTGTTGACGAATAGAAAGTTAAAAAGATGGTTGATTAGTAATAAAAGCTTGGACCTTTCTCGTAGAAAACGAAATTTATTAATTCAATCTTTAATCACAAATATGAAGCTAAAGGGGTATGGGTTTCGATTGTACTCCAAGCAAAAATTTTTGAGTAATGAATTCGGTTATCGAGTAACTCACAGGCAAGGACTTCTATATCTCCAGTATTTAACCAAGATTCTGAAAAAAAAATTAGTAGTTAATTACTCATTGCATTCAGCGGACAAATGGATCCTTTTCGCGTCCCTGCAAAAAACAATTCTTTCACGAACATTGTGGCAAGTCAAAAAATTTGATCCTAAATTGTCTGAAATACCAATACCACTTGAATTTGGATTTTATTGTTCCAAAAGTGTTTTATTAATAGGTCCAATAGAAACTGGTCGTTCGTATTTAATCAAAAACCTAGCAGCAGAAGCTTGTGCTCCTCTACCAAAAGTGTCTATAAATAAACTTCTGTATAATAAACCCGATGTTATAACAGAAAATTGGATGAATATTTTAATGGAAAGTTTGCGTAGATTGAACCTTATCTTAGATTTAGCAGGAAAAATGTCTCCTTGCACGATATGGATTCAAGATATTCATCAATTGGATGTGAACCGTTTGACACAGAATGTCGAATCAGATCCAACTTTTTTACTTGGTATTCTACTGAAACATTTCCGTACTGACTCTTTGAGAACTCAGATCAAAAAGAATATAATTGTGATTGGTTCAACCCATTTTCCAAGAAAAGTGGATCCAGCTTTAATTTCTCCGAATCGATTAGACAGAATAATAAATATACGATTATTTGATAATTCTCAAAGAAGAAACCAGTTTCCTGTTTTGTTAAATAAGAATAATGAATTTCGATTAAAGAAGAATCTATTACACTTTAATGAGTTTGGATCCAGGACTATGGGTTACAATGTACGGGATCTGGCAACATTGACTAATGAAGTTTTACTGATAAGTATTACAGCAAATGAATCATACATTCAGACTGATACTTTGAGATTCGCTTTCCATAGACAAGTTTTTGGTTCTACCCATAGGAATAATGAACCAAAATTTCAACAAAATTTCGAAGTGGCACTCTATAAAATAGGTAGAGCGGTTGCACAAAATATCTTGGTGAAAGATTCTGCTATTAATATTTTAAATACTAGGAATCTTTTATACAAAAATCAATTTTATTATTTATCAAAATGGTATTCTGAATCGGCTGTCGGTGAATCAATCATAAAAGAATCAGCAATTCTAACTCATATTTTAGGTTGCTTAGCTGGTGCAGCTGCGCGAGATTCTTGGCTACTACCAAAAAAATATCTGAATACTTCAATCCCTCTCGACAAATCGGTTGAAAATGACTTTAATCTAGCTTCTAGTATTTTAGAAAGTTTTTCTATGGAGTTTCCATGGTTAGAAACATGTAGAACTCGATTTGTTAATAATCAAGAAAAAAGGATTATTATATTACCAACGAGCGGTTATTTAAGTATTATGAAGAGCGGAATATTCGCTATAGGAGATAAAAATATTAGTTATACCGACTCCTCTTGGTATGCATCGATATCTCAGCAAACGCATTTCAATAGGAAGATAGAATCTCAAAATACTGCTTGGTCACCCAGAATTTGGCGCTTAAGTTTCCTTCGGAGCCAATTATTCGATTGGATAAAAAGATTCAATGATTTTGAATTTTCCTTCAGTTCCGAATCATCAAGAAAGAGCGAACACTTTTTTTGCTCGAAAAGCTTGAAAGGACGGAAGGGTTATAATCAGATCGCACGGGGAAAAAAAGAGCAAATTCTTTATGAAAGAATTTTACCTAGAGTGAGAAAAAGAAATATACAAGAATTAGAATCTCAGTTTGAAAAAATTTTATGGGAAGAGCAATCCGAAATACTAGGGCTTTTCCGTTCATCGACAGAGTATCAAATAGAGTATCAATTGGATAATAAACTAAGGTTATTTATTGGAAAACGAATTCTTTGGGATCCCATAGGTTCGGTTATTCAAATGCGACACTCTATTTTTTCGCGCCGAGACTTCTTCGTCGACGAAGAAATGCTAAGGAGACTTTATGTTACGTACGGGGCTAGAAGAGAGAGGGAGCGCTCCCGTTCAAGCCATACAATTAAACAATTTTTTCTTTGTCAGGGATATAACAATGATTCGATCAGTAAATTATCCGTTCGTTGGTGGAACCATATAAATGGTCAACACAGTATCGGGACGTTGAAACGTATCGAAGAAATGGGTATCCGATTAAAACGACCCCGAATTTTTACTCCGGTTTATTTATATCAACGGTGGTTGATCGAGAATTTACCGGAAAAATATCCTCGTTTTGAGCTATTGACCCATCGAAAAAGATGGTTAAAAGTGAATAATCCATTACTAAATGATTCTTTCGTTCATATAACTCTTTCAGAAAGTTACCAATATTTATTAAAATTTTTTTTATCCAACAGAGGATTATTGAATAAAATGTTGAAACTTTTATTTACGAAAGGGTGGCTTTTCCAAAACGAAATTATAGATCTCATTCGTAATACGAAATAGAATTGGTTTCTTATTGACTTCAATGGAATAAGTGAGGAATAGATATGTAAAAAAATGTGTGAGGAGGAAGAGTAAAAAACCTAATTGGTTATATCATGATACAACGATTGTACCCGGTACAGAGACAGATAGCGTGTGTTGGGTTAGGTTGTGGGGGTGTCTCGGAAGAGATAAAGATACAGATAACTTACTAAACTGTTATTTCATATATTTTTTCAAGATCCTATCCGTGTAAGATCTTAAAAATCTATGATTTAACAAGAACGACTATTTACTATTTATGCGTTATTTACGGAGATATTCAACCCCTCTTCCCTCCGAACGCTGAAGTAAATAGTCCTACACACCCTATATACTCTACACCCCAAAAACCATTAGGGTGTGGGGTTAAACCTATTGGCTACCCGGGGGAGCCGTTCTTTAGGGAACCACAAATGCTCGCCCCACACAGCTCGAGGCTTCGTTTCTGACAACTTGGGTTTCGTGATACATAGTTTGGTTCTCATCCGCGCCGCCCGGCAAGGAAGGAGAACCCCGCCGCCGTGCTCCAAGCTCACGGGGAGCGCCAGTAATCACTGCCTTAACCAGGCAACCTAAAAGTATGACTTCATGGGACGCTAAAACTAAAGATGTGGGTAAGCCCCGCTGGAAGCAGCTACTTCGGGTCCCCTTCTCGTCCTCTTCAGCCTTTCCGCGGTATGGTTTTATAGCGGTAGGAAGGTAAAGCCCGTCTTGATGTCGTAACAGCTCCTGCTGAAAGACAACTAGCTCTTGCAGGATCGGTTGGCTCCGAACGACTTCGACCACGGTAGCCAGGGAATAGCCGGCGGGTAGTCCCTGAGTTCTTATAATCTTTTCGATGGATTTGAAATCGTTTATATTGCCCACATTCAAGCCGCGATAGAAAAGTGTTTTGAGCGACGACTTTGGAACCCGGCAACTGTATCTTTGTCCCACGGCTCCCTAGAAATCCCCTGTTTGATAGTACTCCCAGGGGGCAACCCCGAAACGATCCCCGTGTGGCATGCTGCCATGTCTATTCCCTCAAAAACCCAGCCATCGGGCAAAAAGCTCTGATGATACATTTCGAGAGCCACCTGGCGGCAGTCCCTTTTTAGGTTTAGGATAGAGGAGTTGGTCCCCTCACATCTCCTACTCAAGGGGATCAACCTGGCATATGTATCCTTCTGGGTGTATGCTCCTAGCCAAAGAATTCTTACTGGGGTTTTTTCGGGTTTGGCAACGCCAACTGTCCAATGCAACCGATAATTCGTCCACGTCGGACTTTGAAGGGATAGATAAAGGTTGGATAGCTTGCCACGCTCCTTATGGTCCACGTGAGGCTGGTCCGTTACGGTTGGACATTCCGGTTGGGGGAGGACGGAAGTGGATTCACCTACGTCATACCACATCGTGCTCTCTTCCTCCCCTCCATCGAACGGGGGACACGCAGGTGGGCCGCCATATAGCCGGGCCCTTCCGCCGAGCCTTATCACGAGCTAGAAACTCCGCACGATCTTCTTTCTTCGGGGGGAGGCCGAGGGATCGACTCCTCCAACCCCTTCAGCCCGGGACTGTCGAATCCTAGCTCCCAACTCGGGGTTTAAGGTAACGCCAAAAAAACGATATCCCGACTTTCGGCGCTTCATAAACGAGTCGGAATAACCCCCCCCGGGTTTGGAACTTATCTATCAGGGCCCCTCCGAATTCATGGGTATCGAGAGTGTCAGCCCCATTATCTAAGGTAAAAGTAACATAAGACTCAAAAAGCGACACTGGGGATACATAGCACCCAGACGCTCAAACTCCCCCCCTTCTCTATTAGAAGTTTATTCAGATCCATTGATGAAATCGGGATTGACGGGGCTCGAACCCGCAGCTTCCGTCTTGACAGGGCGGTACTCTAACCGATTGAACTACAATCCCATTAAATAAAAAAAATATCTGTTTGATTCGTTGTCTACCAATAGAGAGTTGTTTACTAATGAAAGAATTGTTTACTAATAAAAAAATATCTCTTTCTTATTCCGTAAACCCACTGGCATGGGTGAAAGAGAAAGTAATGATGAATTGTTACACCTTGTTTTGTCCTTTACGCTCCCCACAGCAGACCCGAACCTTCACGAACAAAAAACCCATTATAGTTGGGCCGAGCTGGATTTGAACCAGCGTAGGCGTTGCCAGCGGATTTACAGTCCGTCCCCATTAACCACTCGAGCATCGACCCAAAAAGAAGTATCTTTTTCCCTACTTAAATTTCTATACCTAATTATTCGAAAAAATTTTGCTTTACCCCCAGGGGAATTCGAATCCCCGTCGCCTCCTTGAAAGAGAGATGTCCTGGGCCACTAGACGATGGGGGCTTTTCTATTCCCTATTGTTATTGTACCCAATACACCGTTGACTGTCAATAGGTTTACATGATGAAGAATTAGTCAATCATGAACTAATTCGTGTTTTATGTGAATAATAGAGATATAAATAGTTATTATTTATTTGGTTTTCCGGGGGTTCGATAAAACGGAAAGATATATATATATCTTTCCGTCTAAGACCTTTGTTATTCCAAAGTAATAAATTTAGAATAAGTTTAGAAGCAATTAGTATGGCTATTCTCGTCCATAAAGTATCTAAGTCATTAGATAATTTAAAAATCCTAAATCGTGTAAGTCGATACACAACGAGATTCTCTCTAATAGCTCTTTTAGGTTCTTCCGATTCCAGAAAATCGAGTTTATTACGAATTGTTACGGATCTCAATAGATAATTGTGATAACAGAAATATATGGTTGCGTAGTATAAATATGATAAGCGTTCCGACACAATATCGAAGGATAGGTTTTGTATTTCATTCGCCAACAAATTGAATCAAAATTGTTTTTTAGTTAGGAGCTTCTCCTAATCCATCAATCCCATGACAATTTTCGTTAAAACATTTGAATGTATCAGTTCGTATTTGGAATGAGTATCAGCAATTGAGAAAATAATAAATACGTTTATGAAATCGTCAACTTAATCGTTATTTTTTTTCTTTCTCCTCACGATTAAGTTGACAATTTCTTAATTTTATATTCAAATATCATTGTTATAGTAATCTAGTTTAATCTTTGACCTATCGCGCCCCTTTAACTCAATGGTAGAGTAACGCCATGGTAAGGCGTAAGTCATCAGTTCGAATCTGATAAAGGGCTTGCAATTTATTTTTCTATACAGTAAATCATAATTTATATTAGTATATAATAGTTGGTCAACCCGAGCTATGATTCATTGGAAAATTCTGCTATTCTAATATTATGGTTTATAAGATTCCTGAGGTACAATTATATAAGAATAATCTTTGCTATTATTAATGTAGGTACTAGGTGTAAAATATTGTTGTTGTGGTTACTACTATTTATTCATCGGAATTCGATTTTTCAAGAGGAAAATATAATTATTTATCTTTGAAGTCGAATCATTAATAATTTACAATTTTATGTCTGCTATGGTAGAATGTAGTAACGAAGTTCTTTTAGGCTCGTACAGAGTACACGAAACTACTATTAAATTTTATCTCGAGTGATACGCAACAGTTAATTAAAAGAAATAAATGTTGGAAAGATTCTTCAACGTATTTAGGAATAGCAAAAAACATTAGGTAGTTAGTTTTGAGTGAAGGGGACGTCGGAAGGCCATGACAAAGAAAAGAAAAGTTCACCTCTCCCTTGACCAAATTCATTCAATTATCAGATTTGTGAGAAAATTGTATATACAATTTTTTACAGGGAATCGTAGACAATTTTAATAAACTGTTTTGAGGTACTTAGAAATGGTTGAAGCAACTTAATAGGAGAATCATCATGACTATAGCCATTGGAAAGTCCTCTAAGGAACCGAAAGGTTTATTTGATAGTATGGATGATTGGCTAAGGAGAGACCGTTTTGTATTCGTAGGTTGGTCTGGACTATTACTTTTTCCTTGTGCATATTTCGCTCTGGGTGGATGGTTCACAGGTACAACTTTTGTAACTTCATGGTATACTCATGGATTAGCAAGTTCTTATTTGGAAGGTTGCAACTTTCTAACAGCTGCTGTTTCCACCCCAGCCAATAGTCTAGCTCATTCTTTGTTACTATTATGGGGACCCGAGGCGCAAGGAGATTTCACCCGTTGGTGCCAATTGGGTGGTTTATGGACCTTTGTGGCTCTTCATGGCTCTTTCGGTTTAATAGGTTTTATGTTGCGCCAATTTGAGCTCGCTCGATCTGTCCAACTACGACCCTATAATGCAATCGCTTTTTCCGGTCCAATCGCTGTTTTCGTATCCGTTTTTCTGATCTATCCCTTAGGCCAATCTGGTTGGTTTTTTGCACCCAGTTTTGGTGTTGCCGCAATTTTCAGGTTTATTCTCTTCTTTCAAGGCTTCCATAACTGGACTTTGAATCCATTCCATATGATGGGAGTTGCTGGAGTTTTGGGCGCAGCTCTTCTATGCGCTATTCACGGTGCTACTGTTGAAAACACCTTGTTTGAGGATGGTGACGGCGCGAACACATTTCGTGCTTTTAATCCCACCCAATCAGAAGAAACATATTCTATGGTTACTGCTAATAGATTTTGGTCCCAAATCTTCGGTGTTGCTTTCTCAAACAAACGTTGGTTACATTTCTTTATGTTATTCGTACCAGTAACCGGTTTGTGGATGAGTGCTATTGGAGTAGTTGGTTTAGCCTCAAATTTACGCGCGTATGATTTCGTCTCCCAGGAAATTCGTGCAGCAGAAGATCCCGAATTTGAAACTTTTTACACTAAAAATATTCTATTGAATGAAGGTATTCGGGCCTGGATGGCGGCTCAGGATCAGCCTCATGAAAACCTTGTATTCCCCGAGGAGGTTCTACCACGTGGAAACGCTCTTTAATGGAACTTTAGCTTTAGGTGGTCGTGATCAAGAAACCACGGGTTTTGCTTGGTGGGCAGGTAATGCCCGACTTATTAATTTATCTGGTAAATTACTCGGTGCTCACGTCGCTCATGCTGGATTAATTGTTTTTTGGGCCGGAGCAATGAATTTATTCGAAGTGGCCCATTTTGTTCCAGAAAAACCTATGTATGAGCAGGGATTGATACTACTACCTCACTTAGCAACTCTAGGTTGGGGAGTAGGTCCCGGAGGGGAAATTGTAGATACTTTTCCGTACTTCGTATCGGGGGTTCTACATCTAATATCTTCTGCTGTACTGGGTTTCGGAGGAATCTATCACGCACTTATTGGACCCGAAACTCTAGAAGAATCTTTTCCTTTTTTTGGTTACGTATGGAAAGATAAAAATAAAATGACTACTATTTTGGGAATTCACCTAATCCTACTAGGTGTTGGTGCCTTTCTCCTAGTATTCAAAGCTCTATACTTCGGAGGTATATACGATACTTGGGCTCCAGGCGGTGGAGATGTAAGAAGAATCACGAATCTAACTTTGAGTCCAAGTGTAATATTTGGTTATTTACTTAAGTCACCTTTCGGTGGAGAGGGGTGGATTGTTAGTGTGGATAATTTGGAAGATATAATCGGGGGACATGTTTGGTTAGGTTCTATTTGCATCTTTGGCGGGATATGGCACGTATTAACAAAACCCTTCGCCTGGGCTCGTCGTGCTTTTGTATGGTCTGGAGAGGCCTACTTATCCTATAGTTTAGGCGCAATTTCCGTCTTTGGTTTTATCGCCTGCTGCTTTGTCTGGTTCAACAACACGGCTTATCCTAGCGAATTCTACGGACCCACTGGCCCAGAAGCTTCTCAAGCCCAGGCTTTTACTTTTCTAGTTAGGGATCAACGTCTCGGAGCTAATGTAGGTTCTGCTCAAGGGCCTACTGGTTTGGGTAAATATATCATGCGTTCCCCAACCGGAGAAATTATTTTTGGTGGAGAAACCATGCGTTTTTGGGATCTTCGTGCTCCGTGGTTGGAACCACTACGAGGCCCGAATGGCTTGGATTTGAGCAAACTGAAGAGAGACATACAGCCTTGGCAAGAACGACGCTCAGCTGAATATATGACTCACGCTCCTTTAGGATCATTGAATTCTGTGGGTGGAGTAGCTACTGAAATAAATGCCGTAAACTATGTCTCTCCACGAAGTTGGTTATCAACATCTCATTTCGTTTTGGGTTTTTTCTTCTTCGTGGGTCATTTGTGGCATGCAGGAAGAGCACGTGCCGCTGCAGCTGGATTTGAAAAAGGAATCGACCGTGATTTCGAACCTGTTCTTTCCATGACTCCTCTTAATTAGGAAATAACTAAAATGAATAAGTGGAAAAAGATATTAAATTTTTAATATCTTTTTTCACTTACGTTTTACACTCCCTGCACCTCCAAATGCTCCATTTCAGTGGCTAAAGAAGGAGAGAGAGGGATTTGAACCCTCGGTAGTTTCAAGAACTACATCGGTTTTCAAGACCGACGCCATAAACCACTCGGCCATCTCTCCCAAATACTAGAATTCTTTTTCCACACATCTTGATCATTCGATTATATATTCGTACACAAAATTGAAGAATATTTTTGTTCCTCAATAATTCTGTAAAGTGGAGATACGATTGGTAGAGTTTGTACTGCTACTACAATTCCCTCTGCTGTTGCTACTGCTATTACTATTACTACTAGAAACTCCGAGAATAACAACCATGACTATAGTTTTTCAGTTGGCTGTGTTTGCATTAATCGTTATTTCATTCTTACTAGTTATTGGTGTACCCGTCGCATTAGCTTCCCCAGCTGGTTGGTCAAGCAATAAAAATGTTGTTTTTTCAGGTACTTCGTTATGGATCGGATTGGTTTTCCTAGTAGGTATTCTTAATTCCTTCATATCCTAATCCAATATTTTTATCACTATATTATTGATATATCACCCTCCTTGGTTTACACCATATTAATCAAAGAATCTAGAAACATTTTTAACAAATGTTTTGAGTGAAAGAAATAGGCGTTTCCAGGGAGGGTTTACTTACCTACTAATGAATCAATTATATACAGAAATGAGTAATGTACAAGTATAATTATATATATATATATATATATATATTAGTATCGGGAAAGAAGACTTGCGGATATAGTTTAATGGTAAAATTTCTCCTTGCCAAGGAGACTACGCGGGTTCGATTCCCGCTATCCGCCTATTTCGTTGATCGGACACGTAACTAACGATTTAAGATGAAATTGCGCAAGGAGTTGGATAGCGGAGACAGGATTTGAACCTATGACCTCAAGGTTATGAGCCTTGCGAGCTACCAGACTGCTCTACCCCGCGATTCAGTCCATAAAATAATAAGTTGTATAAAGTAGACTATGCAAGCAAGTTATTCATACCCCCCCCCAAAGAAAAAAGAAATGGGGGGGATTGCAAATGAAATATTATATTACCAACTGGATTTTGTGACTCCTGGCAATAAACATGCGTAAGCCATTTCGCGAACCAAGTGCCTGGATAACCCAAAGTCACGGTAATTTGCTCTGGGTCTTCCGGTCAAGGAGCAACGACGATGAAGACGACTGGGTGCACTATTACGAGGTAAAGATTGTAATTTTCTACGAATCTCCCATTTTTCATCTAGTGATAGAACTTTATTGATCTCTTTTTTGAGAGAGTTACGTACAATTCGATACTTCTCTTCCAACGCCCGTCTCTTTCTTTCCCTCTGAACAAGACTTTTTCTCGCCATAATTGTTTTATTAATTGGATTAAAAAAAAACTTCTAATGAACCTAATATATAGTACTATTTTTGCGAGTTATGGATCTAGCAATGTTTTTTTTTCGGTTAACCAAATTTACCGGATGTAGACGCGATTAAGAAGGCTGCGTAAGTAAATATATAACCTACAGAGAAATGAGTTAATCCAACTAACCTTGCTTGAACGATAGAAAGTGCTACTGGTTTGTCTTTCCATCGAACTAAATTAGCCAACGGAGTACGTTCGTGAGCCCAGGTCAAAGTTTCAATAAGTTCTTGCCAATACCCGCGCCAAGATATAAGAAACATGAATCCAGTGGCCCAAACAAGATGTCCGAATAAGAACATCCAAGCCCAAACAGATAAACTATTCATTCCAAAAGGATTATATCCGTTAATCAATTGCGAAGAATTTAACCACAAATAATCTCTAAGCCAACCCATTAAGTAAGTAGAAGATTCATTGAATTGTGCTACATTTCCCTGCCATAAAGTGATATGTTTCCAATGCCAGTAAAAAGTAACCCAACCGATAGTATTTAACATCCAAAAAACTGCTAAATAAAAAGCATCCCATGCGGAGATATCACACGTACCACCTCGTCCGGGACCGTCGCAAGGGAAACTATAACCAAATTCTTTTTTATCGGGCATTAACTTGGAGCCACGTGCATCTAAAGCACCTTTTACTAGGATTAATGTAGTTGTATGTAAGCCTAAAGCAATGGCATGATGAACCAAAAAGTCACCAGGGCCTATTGTTAAAAATAGTGAATTGCTATTATTGTTTATGGCATCTAACCAACCAGGTAACCATATGCTTTGACCGGCAGTAAAAGCTGGACTATTTGTTGATGATAGGAGTACATCAAAACCGTATAATGCTTTACCATGAGCAGATTGTATCCATTGAGCGAAAATCGGCTCAATCAAAATTTGTTTTTCGGGGGTACCAAAAGCTAGCATTACGTCATTATGAACGTAGAGTCCCAGGGTATGGAAACCCAAGAATAAGCTGGCCCAACTTGAATGAGATATTATTGCTTCTTTATGTTCTAACGTCCGAGCCAATACATTATCTTTATTCTGCTCGGGGTTATAATCCCTAACGAAAAATATGGCACCATGAGCGAAAGCACCTGTCATAATGAACCCAGCAATATATTGGTGATGTGTATACAATGCGGCTTGGGTTGTGAAATCCTGTGCAAGAAATGCGTAAGGAGGTAAAGAATACATGTGTTGAGCTACTAATGATGTAATAACTCCCAAAGAAGCTAAAGCGAGACCTAATTGGAAATGTAGGGAGTTATTGATAGTATCATAGAGACCTTTATGTCCTCGACCTAGCCCCCCTCCAGGAGGAACATGCGTTTCTAGAATCTCTTTAATACTATGTCCAATTCCAAAATTAGTTCTATACATATGACCAGCTATGATAAAAACAACTGCAATTGCTAGGTGGTGATGAGCTATATCAGTTAACCATAAACTTTGAGTTTGCGGATGAAATCCCCCGATGAAAGTTAAAATAGCAGTACCAGCTCCTTGAGAGGTTCCAAAGATATGGTTATTTGAGTCAATGTTCTGGGCATATGCATTCCATTGACCCGCAAAAAAAGGTCCCAAACCTTGGGGGTGCGGCGGTATGCCTAAAAAATTATTCCACCTTATATGCTCACCTCTTGATTCGGGAATTGCAACATGAACTAAGTGGCCTGCCCAGGCCAAAGAACTTACACCGAAAAGTCCTGATAAATGATGATTCAACCGGGATTCGGCATTTTTGAACCATGAAACTCTTGGTTTCCACTTGGGTTGCAAGTGTAACCAACCCGCTGCTAGGAAGAGGCAGGAAGCAACGACTAGAAAAAGAGCTCCATTATAAAGATCTTGATTTGTACGCAAACCGATTGTGTACCACCATTGGTATACACCGGAATATGCTATATTAACGGGTCCAGAAGCTCCCCCTCGAGTAAAAGCTTCAACGGCTGGTTGACCGAAATGGGGGTCCCAAATAGCATGAGCAATGGGTCTTACATGTAAAGGATCTTGTACCCACGCTTCGAAATTACCTTGCCAAGCAACATGAAATAAATTACCAGAGGTCCACAAGAAGATTATTGCTAATTGACCAAAATGAGAAGCAAAAACCTTTTGATAAAGACGTTCTTCTGTTATATCGTCATGACTTTCGAAATCATGCGCGGTAGCGATACCGAACCAAATACGACGAGTGGTTGGATCTTGAGATAGACCTTGGCTAAATTTTGGAAATCTTGATGCCATAATGCTTTTCGAATCCTCCTTAGCCGTTATCCTACTGCAATAATTCTTGCTAGGAAAAATGCCCACGTTGTGGCAATTCCACCCAGGAGGTAATGAGCTACTCCTACAGCACGACCTTGTACGATACTCAAGGCTCTAGGCTGGATAGCAGGAGCAACCCTTAATTTGTTGTGAGCCCAAACGATCGATTCAATAAGCTCTTGCCAGTATCCGCGACCACTGAATAGAAACATTAGGCTGAAAGCCCAGACGAAATGGGCGCCTAGAAACAAAAGACCATAGGCTGATAGAGAGGAGCCATAAGATTGAATTACTTGAGAAGCTTGAGCCCATAGGAAGTCGCGGAGCCAACCATTAATAGTGATTGAACTTTGTGCAAAGTTTCCCCCAGTGATATGGGTGACAATCCCTTCTTCACTTACACTTCCCCAAACGTCGGATTGCATTTTCCAGCTAAAGTGAAAAATAACGACAGAGATTGCGTTATACATCCAAAATAAACCCAGAAAGACATGATCCCATGCAGAGACTTGACAGGTTCCGCCTCTGCCGGGTCCGTCGCAAGGAAAACGAAATCCGAGATTAGCTTTATCCGGTATTAGACGGGAATTACGGGCAAATAGAACACCTTTTAGTAGAATTAACACTGTTACATGGATTGTAAATGCATGGATATGGTGCACTAGAAAATCTGCAGTTCCAAGTGGAATTGGTAACAAAGCAACTTTACTACCTACGGCAATCACATCACCACCACCCCAAGTTAGACTTGTACTTGCTGAAGCGTTGGGAGCAGTCAGATCAGGTGCTAGAGCGTGAGTATTTTGTACCCATTGAGCAAAAATAGGTTGCAGTTGTATAGCAGTATCTGAAAACATATCTTGGGGACGCCCTAAAGCACTCATTGTATCGTTATGGATATACAACCCGAAGCTATGGAATCCCAAGAAAATACAAACCCAGTTAAGATGTGATATTATTGCATCACGATGCCGAAGGACGCGATCCAATAGATTATTATATTGAGTGGTTGGGTCGTAATCTCTTACCAAAAAAATAGCTGCATGTGCAGCGGCTCCAACTATTAAAAAACCACCGATCCACATATGATGTGTGAAGAGGGAAAGCTGAGTGCCATAGTCAGTAGCTAGATACGGGTAAGGGGGCATTGAATACATATGATGAGCTACTATTATAGTTAATGAACCTAGCATCGCTAGATTCAGAGCCAATTGGGCATGCCACGAAGTTGTTAGGATTTCGTAAAGACCTTTATGACCCTCTCCAGTGAATGGACCCTTATGCGCTTCCAAAATCTCTTTGAAACTATGACCAATACCCCAATTAGTTCTATACATATGCCCAGCTACTAAGAAAAGAACCGCAATTGCTAGATGGTGATGCGCCGTGTCGGTTAACCACAACCCTCCAGTTACTGGGTTTAGTCCCCCACGAAAAGTTAAAAAATCTGAGTATTCTGACCAATTCAAAGTAAAAAATGGAGTTAATCCTTTTGCGAAACTAGGATAAAGTTCAGCTAAAAGATCACGATTTAGAATGAACTCATGAGGAAGAGGTATCTCTTTCGGATCAACTCCAGCATCCAAAAGTTGATTAATAGGTAGAGAAACATGTACTTGATGTCCAGCCCAAGAAAGAGAGCCCAATCCTAAAAGTCCTGCTAAGTGATGATTTAACATGGATTCGACATCCTGGAACCAAGCCAATTTTGGAGCAGCCTTGTGGTAGTGAAACCATCCGGCAAAAAGCATTAATGCCGCAAAAACTAACCCACCAATTGCAGTAGAATAAAGTTGCAACTCACTAGTTATTCCGGATGCTCGCCAAAGTTGAAAAAACCCGGAAGTTATTTGTATCCCCTGGAAGCCCCCCCCAACATCTCCATTTAGAATTTCCTGCCCCACTATTGGCCAAACAACCTGAGCGCTGGGTTTGATATGAGTAGGATCGCCTAGCCATGCTTCGTAGTTGGAAAAACGAGCACCATGGAAGTACATACCACTTAACCAGATAAAGATGATTGCTAGTTGCCCGAAGTGAGCACTAAAAACTTTACGGGAAATTTCTTCCAAATCATTGGTATGGCTATCGAAATCATGAGCATCGGCATGTAAATTCCAAATCCAAGTGGTAGTGTCGGGACCCTTTGCCAGAGTCCTTGAAAAATGTCCGGGTTTGGCCCATCTCTCGAAAGAGGTTCCTACAGGATCCTTTTCCACCACAATCTTGACTTCTGGTTCCTGTGAACGAATAGTCATTGAGGTTCTCCTCTCTTCAGACGAGGCATAGGAAAAACCCACCAATAATAATTGGTGAACTTCCGAGAGAGATAGATGTTCCTTCGAACTTTATAATCCCTTTATTCAGTTTTAAACTGGAGCGACTACGATACAGAAATTACCTAGGTAGGCCTTCGAATTTATTATGACATGAATTTAAGGTGCTTAATGGACCGTAAAAAAAACTCTTTGTAAAAATTAACAAAGATTTATGGTCAGTTTTGTAATTCCATTAGTTCTAACCAAACACGAATTTCATTTATAAATCAAATTGCGTGCAACTGGTTTTTTCCATTGCTCCAACAACTCCTTCGTGTAAAGAGTTGTTGGAGCAATGAAAAAAAAAAAGCAATTGGAATAATTAAAAACGTCCTGTCATTTTCAACCAATTATGAGCTTCGATGTAACTACTCGGGGCGAGTAGTATCGCTTGTTTCCAATAATCAGCAGCTTGATCAAACCACGTTTCAGAAGTTTCTATATCTCCCTGTCGAATGGCTTGTTCTCCTCGGTCGGGATAGGATTGTCCAGAAAGAAAATATTCCTTCCCATAGAACCGTACTTGGGAGTTTCCTACTTCATACGGCTCGAATAATAATTATCGATTCATTAAGTTGACTGTTGGGAAATGAACAGATAAAAATTAATGAACTAAGTTTCTATTTCATTCCTTCACAAAAAACATAAATTTATCTTTTCTCCTACTGCTCGTGAGAAATTTACGGAATCTCTTCAGCAGTAACTATCTCAACGAATATTACAGAAACTTTGAATTATTTGCATTCTCAATAAATTCGAATTCATTTATATCTCTTTAGGATCTGATTCTACACCACTGTTGCCTTAACTGATCAATTTGAATTACAGAAATTGCTCCATTTTCGTTAATCAACAAAATTTTATTGTATCGACCCAAAATTTCAATAATTGATCTTTATGATGCTTTTTTCGATTCATTCAATTATCCATAGAGTTTTATGAGGTTCTCTTGTAGTTGGGTTTCTACGCTTTTATTCTACAGCTATGGAAAATCTTATTCCGTTACTAATATGTAGATAACCACGATCTTATTTTCGGATAGTTTCTTATAACTAACACAATCTGTAATACGGATAGTCACACGTAATGGCAGATCACAGCCATATTATTAAAAGCTTGAGGCAAAGATGGGTTTCGTTCCAATGCCTGGAAATAGTACTCCAAAGCTTTAGCATGCTCCCCATTACTCGTATGTATAAGACCTATGTTGTAAAGTATATAGCTCCGGTCATATGGATCGATCTCTAAGCGCATCGCTTCATAATAATTCTGTAGAGCTTCTGCATATTCTCCTTCAGATTGAGCTGACATTCGTTACGGTTGTGCGTACATCAACGAACTCCGTTTCAAAACCGTACACGAAACGTTAATTTCATACGGCTCCTCGATAGTGCGTTTCAGAAGGGTTATTCGTAATAACACGAGTAGTTTCTTTCTGACCAACATCACAAACTATTTGGGTTAGTGTCTTTATAAAAAAATATCTAACCATCCTTTTGCAAAAATGCTCTTTTGATCTTAAAGTTATTCTAGTGAATGATTAACCTATTGAGAATAGAACTTTTCGCAGTTTCTTCGTTTCTTAAAACCCGTAATCCCATAGGGTTTCCTGACAATCTCCGATGGTTTTATGGGTACCTAAAATACAAACGAGATGGACATTTGTTTACCCAACCATATATCATGATGGATCACAGAAATTATAACGAAGCTTTTGCATTGTCAATTACTGCATGTAAACCCGGGTGGTGTGTATGCACGCCTATACATATAATTACGGATGATTCCCGTTTCACTATATAGGTTTGACCTATTGCTCGATACTACGATTTGGCATCTAAGGCTGCATCAATCGATGGTACTCGACAGAAGGAATTATTTATTGGTAAATTTACCTTCACTAAGTATAAGTATTGGTTGAAGAATTCTCCAGAAAATAATCCGTATTATTAGATTAGTATCAAGTTCGAGTTCGAATCGCACCATCTCTATAATAAGTAAATGCTTCTCTTTCTCTCAATGTCGTTGGAATCAATTGTAGCAATATATCGGCAACAATTGTAAAAGTTTTATCAATAAAATTATCATTTCTTTGAGATCTAGGCATAGTTAGTCATAAATTTTTTGAAATTGCACCATTTATTTCTTTCGAAAAAAAATCATTAGAAATTTTTTGGTATTAGAGAATAAGCTTTTGCATTACACATGTAAAAGCTTCTTATTGAAATCTATTTCTCCGTTCAATTCAAGTAATTAATTCCTCGACCCAATTCAGCAGTTGCGGCATCACCAAATTATGGATTAAAATACTAGTGGATTTTTGATGGAAAGATGATTGAGTGGTCTAAGATGTGGCATTGGAAATGCTATGTAGGTTTTAGCCTACCGAGGGTTCGAATCCCTCTCTTTCCTCACTAGTTTCGTCAAGGAATTGATAGAATAATTCAAAACAATAGTTTGTAATTTGAAATATATATATATATATATATATATATATATATATATATATATTTCAGACTTGGCGAGAATAATATTCCACAACTAAAAGTTCATTGATTTTTAAACCAATCCATTCACGATCAGTGATTCGATTGACCGATCCGCGAAATCGCGTCAAATCAAAAGTTAAATGATTCGGTATTCTTTGTTCCCGAGAGAGATTCATATTCTTAGTAATTAATGATTGAGATTCATGTCGATTCTTTATAGTAATAATATCTCTGGTTTCACAATTATAACTTGGAATATTGACTGTATTAGCATTTATCAGAATATGTCTGTGATTAACTAACTGCCTCGCACTAGGAATTGTTGGAGCCATTCCTAGTCGAAAAATTATATTATCCAAACGCATTTCAAGCAATTGTAGTAATATTTGACCCGTTGAACCCTTCGCCCTCCGAGCAATACGAACATATTTAACTAATTGCCTTTCTGTCAATCCATAATGGAACCGTAACTTTTGTTTCTCCTCCAATCGAATACGATACTGAGATATTTTCTTACCAGTCGTTAACTGATTAGTATAGCCGGATCTTGATCCAAGCATTTTATGGCTCAAACCCGGTAAAGCTCCCAAACGACGTATTATTTTTGCACGAGGTCCTCTATAACGAGACATAGAAACTCCTTGATGTTATGTTGGTGGTGGAAAAGGAAGAAATAATGTGAATAAAAAAGCAAATATTCTCTTTCAAAAATTACGTACCTTTACGTAACTTGGTGGTTGAGAAGAATAAAACGTAATACAGTTGATAAACAAATGAAAAGGTCAAACAATTATTCTTTTGTTAGTGAAAACTTTCGTTATTATTATTGACTCAAGTAAATCCGAACGAATGATTGATTGGAAGAGAAGGGGGCTATAAAGTGAGCCCGCTATCGGAGTCGAACCGATGACCATCGCATTACAAGTGCGGTGCTCTGACCTCTGAGCTAAACAGGCTTCGAGACGTAATAAATACATAAAATATTTTTGTATTATTTTCATTTATAACACATAAGAATAGTTTTATCTAGTAGCGACTTATTTCATTTATTAGTTGTATGTCTCAGGTGAAAAAAAAATAATCATAAAATTTATATTTATTTGGATGATTCACAGAAGTCTTGCATGAGAATAAAGAAAGAATTATAATTAAATTTAGTAAGAGAATATTCTTTTAGTTTTGCTAGTCACGGACAGAGCGCAAGGAAAGAATGGGGGGGGGTATGGCGAAATTGGTAGACGCTGCGGACTTGATCTGATTGAGCCTCAGTGGAGAAATCCACTAAGTGATTGTTTCCATATTCAGGGGAATCTAGGTTGAAAGGTAAAAACTTCTTATTAGCTAATCCTGAGCCAAATTTCTGTTATGTAGAAAGAAATAGGTGCAGAGACTCGAAGGAAACTATCCAACCAAAGAATTTATTGATGTTTTGAAATTTATTCTGAATAATGAGTGGGGAAATAAATAGCCGATGTTTATATGACGCTATAACGACTCGGCCGTTGCTGATAGACGAGGATAAAGAGAGAGTCCGTTCCTACGAGCTATGCGTAGCAGCGGTGCAAATCGCAGTAGGAAGAAAATCCGTTGGCTTTATAGACCGTGAGGGTTCAAGTCCCTCTACCCCCACCGGGAGGGAAAACGGAAGCAACCACCCTTTGGTAAAGAAACGTAAAATATTGACATTATCTTCATTCTCGTACTAGAATAGTAGAGATAATTGCCGGAATAGCTCAGTTGGTAGAGCAGAGGACTGAAAATCCTCGTGTCACCAGTTCAAATCTGGTTTCTGGCACATGACACAACTGTAATTAGGTATTTCCAATCGCAHATATATATATATATATATATATATATATATATATATATATATATCATTGGTAGGCATCTTGCAATTCGTAGAAATTAGGCACAATATAATCTTTGCGCAGAGGCCATCCTATCCAACTCTCAGGCATTAGAATTCGATCAAGGCATGGATGATCCTCATAAAAAATTCCAAACATATCGTAAGATTCTCGTTCCTGGAAATCGGCACTTTTCCATACCCAAAAAACAGATGGAATTTTTGGATCTTCTCTAGATACAAAAATTTTGATACATATTTCTTCGGGTTGGTCCGCATTGTCATACATTTTCACGAAATGGTATACACTGGCTAATAAGCCACCTGGTTCCACATCGTATGCACATTGAGAACGTAAATAATTGAAACCGTAAACGTATAAAGAAACGGCTAAAAAAGGCCAATCTTGAGATTTTACTTGTAAGGTTTCTACACCTTGATAGTCAAAACCTAAAGCTCTATGAGCTAAACCACGCTTGATTAGCCAAATGGACAATCGTCCTTGCATTTTTTTATCACTACCCCTCAATAAAGTATTGGAATTGTACATATTTTTGTTTATGACCCTACTCGATAACTCCCGGTGACAAAATATTGGACTCGCTTTGTCTGGTAACTAACAATAATTTTTCGGGAACTTTTCCGAACCGGGAAAAATTTTCTGATAATTCTCTATTGGGTTTGGTGACATCGGAGGTCGAAGAAAAGATATGGAATTCATGGTTTAAGGTCAAATATCTCTTCTTTATTCGTTTCGTCCCCTTTCCATAACCATACGTTTCTTGAGCTATTTTCTTACGAGGTTTCACTGTAGCATCTATAATAGCTTCTGGCTTGGGAGGACACCCAGGCAAATAAATATCGACGGGGATTAATTTATCCACTCCACGAACTGTAGTATAGGAATCTGTACTAAACATACCTCCAGTTATTGTGCATGCTCCCATTGCAACAACATATTTTGGTTCGGGCATTTGTTCATAGAGTCTGACTAGTGATGGAGCCATCTTCATCGCTACAGTACCGGCTGTTATAACAAGATCGGCTTGTCTGGGACTGGATCTGGGTACCAAACCATAACGGTCAAAATCAAATCGTGAGCCAATTAGTGAAGCGAACTCGATGAAGCAACAACTTGTACCGTAAAGGAGCGGCCACAAACTTGAGAGCCTGGCCCAATTTGAAAAATCATTAAAAGTTGTTAAAATAATGGAACTCGAAACGGGTTCATTAGGTGAATAGAATTCTGCACCATTCGTAATATCTTCTGTATCAGGGCTCACTTTTTGGCCATAACGTCTGTTTAAGACCATTCTAATGCTCCTTTTCGCCATGCATACACTAAACCAGCAATCAAAATAAGAATAAAAATGAAAGCTTCGACAAAAGATAGGATCCCCAAATCGTATAAACTCATAGCCCATGGGTAGAGGAAAACCGTTTCTACGTCGAAAACAACGAAAACTAGAGCGAACATATAGTAACGAATTTGAAATTGTATACAAGCTTCTCCTGTCGGTTCTATACCTGACTCATAACTAGTCAGTTTTTCTGGCCCTTTATCTCGCGATGCTATTGATCCAGAAATTGATAGAACTATTGTGAGAAAAAAACCAATTAGAAGTAAAAATATCCAGAAATACTCATAGGTTTGGGATTGAAACACCGTATGTATCTCTCCTTTCAATAGAAAAAGAAGTAGTTTATTTTATTTACCAAATCCTTTTATGGCTCTTATTGGTTTTGTGTCACCGCTGCGTAACAGACAGTGAATAATATGTTAATGAAATGGTAGAACTATAAAAAACATTAGATCCGAGTACTTTTTTGATGGAACTAGGTATAAAGCACTCGAAACTTTATTTTGCCAACGCAGTTGATTCATCAATATAATTATTTCATTGGTTCCTTTGCAGCAGGATTAAAAAGTCTGATCGGCGAACGAAACAATAGCACATTATTCTGGTTTCGAACGTTCATTTACTGCTCTTACCAACCTGAAACGAGTTTTTTTGTAAATCTGTTAGGGCTATACGGGTTCGAACCGTAGACATTCTCGGTGAAACAATTCAAATATCTTGTTTTGAATTGCTTTAGGAACCCAACATGCACTTTTCTTTATGCATTGGGCTCACTTAATAACTAATATTCCATTTTCTAGTTATTCAACCATACTTTTTTTGGGAAAATACTAAGATGGTTCCGTGTGCTTGCAATACGAAGCGATCCCGAAGTTCTTCAAAAAAAGTAGAAAATAATATTGACTTAGGCTTGTTCTTTTTCATACATGGATTTACTCGAAAAGGAGTTTCTATCGCCTAATCTGTTCGGGACTCTATACACCTTAAAGTTCGTGAAGCGAAAAAAAGAATTTCTAGAGGTCCTCGTAACGTTCTCATCATGTAGTGTCATTGAGAAAATGAAGAATTAACCATATCTGTTTCAATTGAGTTTCAAGTACAAAAACTTGAAACTTTTTGTGTCAAGCTATTTTCCTCCGAGACTTAATCAAGGAGTAAGACACTAATATTTATATTTCCCGACATGAGTTCAGCCGCGAATCGACAGTTTCGATAATTTTTTTGACAATCATTGGCGCACGTGTAAACGAGGCGCTCTGCCACTGAGCTATAGCCCTACAAATGTATTGTAGATTATTTTACGATACTTGTCAAGATCAAGTGTTACTTAAAAATATTTCAATTGTTCAATTTGATACTTGTCTCCCTCTTTCACTAATTATTTATTATTGAAAGTCTTCATTTCGCACTAGTATAATTGAGTATCTACAGTAGTAGCCTACTTAACTCAGTGGTTGGAGTGTCGCTTTCATACGGCGAGAGTCATTGGTTCAAATCCAATAGTAGGTAATTGGTATTAGATGCCATTGATCCACCAATGACATCCAATACAAACTATTTTGTGTATCTTATTAAGAACTAAATTTTCTAATCAGCAATATTTAAAGTATTTGCATTAATTGCTTCTAGCCTTGCTTTGGCTCGTCTAAGAGCCAAATTAGCTTCAATTATTTGTTTCCTACCCTCTGCTCGAGCTAGATTGACCTGAGCTTTACTAAAAGTTTCTTGAGCTTCCTGAAAATCGATTTCAATAGCTTTCTCAGCTTCATTAACCAAAATAGTCATTTGGTTATTTTCTATCATCGCGAAACCACCCATTAGAGCCATAGTAGACCATTGGTTTCCGAGACGTATTTTTATGATTCCTATATCCAGCGCGGTTAGCAGAGGAGCATGGCTAGGTAATATGCCGATTTGCCCACTATTTGTTGATAGAACAATTTCTTGAACTTCGGAATTCCAAACAATTCGGTTAGGTGCCATTACGCGAAGATTTAGCGCCATCTTTTTCTCAACTCCCCATTTGCAGAATAGTAGCTTTTGCAGCGACTTCATCGATGTTCCCTACTAAATAAAAAGCTTGTTCGGGAAGACTGTCCAACTCTCCAGAAAGAATCATTTGAAAACCTTTTATTGTTTCTCGAAGACTAACGTATTTACCTGGAGAACCAGTGAAAACTTCTGCTACGAAAAAGGGTTGGGATAAAAATCTTTCAATTTTACGTGCCCTTGCTACAGTTAGACGATCTTCTTCAGATAACTCATCCAATCCCGAAATAGCTATAATATCTTGTAATTCTTTATACCGTTGTAGTGTTTGTTTCACTCCCTGCGCAGTCTCGTAATGTTCTTCACCTACAATCCAAGGTTGTAGCATCGTAGACGTCGAATCCAAGGGATCTACAGCGGGATAAATTCCTTTAGCTGCTAATCCCCTCGATAGCACAGTGGTTGCGTCCAAGTGCGCGAAAGTCGTTGCAGGGGCAGGATCTGTCAAATCATCTGCAGGTACATAAACGGCTTGAATAGAAGTTATAGATCCTTCTTTCGTTGAAGTAATCCTTTCTTGCAAAGTACCCATTTCTGTACTTAGTGTTGGTTGATAACCAACAGCTGATGGCATTCTTCCTAATAAAGCAGAAACTTCTGACCCTGCTTGGACGAAACGAAAAATGTTGTCAATAAATAAAAGCACATCTTGTTTATTGACATCTCGAAAGTATTCAGCCATAGTTAAAGCTGTTAGACCAACCCTCATACGAGCGCCTGGGGGCTCATTCATTTGACCGTATACCAGAGCCACTTTCGATTCCGAAATATTTTGCTCATTAATAACTTTGGATTCTTTCATTTCCATGTAAAGGTCGTTTCCCTCACGGGTACGTTCTCCTACGCCACCAAATACTGATACACCACCATGGGCTTTAGCAATATTATTGATCAACTCCATAATAAGTACTGTTTTTCCGACTCCTGCTCCTCCGAATAATCCGATTTTACCTCCACGACGGTAAGGTGCTAAAAGATCTACAACTTTGATTCCTGTTTCAAAAATTGATAATTTAGTATCTAATTGAGTAAAAGCAGGAGCAGATCTGTGGATTGGAAATGTCGTACCAGTATCTACGGGACCCAAATTATCCACGGGTTCTCCCAAAACATTAAAAATTCTTCCAAGGGTTGCCTCACCAACAGGAACACTTAGAGGAGCTCCAGTGTCAGTTACTTCCATTCCTCTCATTAGACCATCTGTAGCACTCATAGCAACGGCTCTAACTTTGTTATTCCCCAACAATTGCTGAACTTCACAAGTAACATTAATTTCCTGACCTGCTGAATTCCGACCTTTAACAACTAAAGAGTTATAAATGTTGGGCATCTTGCCTGGGGGAAAAGCAGCATCAAGAACTGGACCAATAATTTGAATAATATTTCCCACATTTTTAACAATAAGTGTAGAAGCTCCAAGAAGTAAAAGATTCGTTCTCATAAAATTTTTGAAGAATTGGTTATACCAAAATTGTAACGAAAAAGATTTCGTATTAGGAAAATCGATTAGTAGTATGTAATAGCGAAAGCTCCGAAGAGAAATACCAAAATATTGATTGTTCGATATATCTTTGCTGTTCAAAAGGGTTCTGCTTTCACCTAGGAATTTGCTAAAAACTATACTCAAATTTGTTATCTATCATTTATACTACGAACAGAAAAGTTACTCATTTGTTATAATTTATTCCACAATGCAATGATTTCCATCCACTACTTACTTTATTGACTCAAGAACAAAGTAAACCAGTTTTGCTCCGTTTTCGTTCCCATCCGTCCCAACCGTACACCGTAATAGATCTATACACTGTAAATGCTTTCGGGTCAATCCGTAAGACCTTAAGAGGTAAATTACTGGTAAATTTTAATTCTCTATAATACACATTTATCTTTTTACAGCACTTATAATACTTATATAAATATATAGATATATAGGTTAAATATATATATATATATATATATAATATATATATATATATATATATATAACCGGGTTGCATTACGTACGAAAAGCAATATAGAATAATAATGTTTTATTGTTGGGGAGTACCTCGCACCCAAAGATCAAATATATTTTTTTTGAGAGCAGAGTATTTCCTCCACAGAGGATTTTTTTTTATTATCGGGCAGACCTCATCCTTACCAAAGTATAAATTGATTCGTAGGGAGGGACTTATGTCACCACAAACGGAGACTAAAGCAGGCGTTGGGTTCAAAGCTGGTGTTAAAGATTATAGATTAACTTATTACACTCCTGATTATGAGACCAAGGAGACAGACATTTTGGCAGCTTTTCGTATGACTCCTCAACCGGGCGTACCACCAGAAGAAGCAGGAGCAGCAGTTGCGGCCGAATCCTCAACTGGTACGTGGACTACGGTTTGGACCGATGGACTTACTAGTCTCGATCGTTACAAAGGTCGATGCTACGACATTGAACCCGTTGCTGGGGAAGAGAATCAATACATTGCTTATGTGGCTTATCCTTTAGATTTATTCGAAGAAGGTTCTGTAACGAACCTGTTTACTTCTATTGTGGGTAATGTTTTTGGATTTAAAGCTTTAAGAGCCTTACGTCTCGAAGATTTGAGAATCCCCCCAGCTTACGTAAAAACCTTCCAAGGTCCACCTCATGGTATTCAGGTTGAAAGAGATAAATTGAATAAATATGGTCGTCCTTTATTGGGGTGTACTATCAAACCAAAATTGGGCTTATCCGCTAAAAATTATGGTAGAGCTGTGTATGAATGTCTTCGCGGAGGACTCGATTTCACCAAAGATGATGAAAATGTAAATTCCCAGCCATTTATGCGTTGGAGAGATCGTTTCTTGTTCGTAGCAGAAGCAATTTTCAAGTCTCAGGCGGAAACGGGCGAGATAAAAGGACATTATCTAAATGCTACTGCAGGCACATCTGAAGAAATGATGAAAAGAGCAGCATGTGCTAGAGAGTTGGGCGCACCGATCGTTATGCATGATTATCTCACGGGGGGTTTCACTGCAAATACGAGTCTGGCTCATTATTGCCGAGACAACGGTCTACTTCTCCATATTCACCGTGCGATGCACGCAGTTATTGATAGACAAAAAAATCATGGTATGCACTTCCGTGTACTGGCAAAAGCATTACGTCTATCTGGTGGAGATCATATCCATGCCGGTACCGTTGTAGGTAAACTTGAGGGAGAACGCGAAGTAACTTTAGGATTTGTCGATTTACTTCGCGATGACTACATAGAAAAAGACCGTAGTCGTGGTATCTATTTCACCCAAGATTGGGTATCCTTACCAGGTATTTTACCTGTAGCATCCGGAGGTATTCACGTTTGGCACATGCCTGCTTTAACTGAAATTTTTGGGGATGATTCTGTATTGCAATTCGGAGGTGGAACTTTGGGCCACCCTTGGGGCAACGCACCAGGTGCAGTTGCTAACCGAGTTGCTCTAGAAGCTTGCGTACAAGCACGTAATGAGGGCCGTGACCTTGCCCGTGAAGGTAACGAAGTTATTCGTGAAGCTGCTAAATGGAGCCCTGATTTGGCTGCTGCTTGTGAAGTATGGAAAGAAATTAAATTTGAATACGAAACAATCGATACTTTATAACTCTTTTTCCATTTCTTTCCTTTCCACCCCGAACTTGGGGTGGAAGGAAGAAGACGGGGTAGATTAACCGTAACACAATAAAAAATTCTTTGGACGAAGGGTTTGTAGCTCAGCGGATTAGAGTTCATGGTTCCGAATCATGAGGTCAAGGGTTCGAATCCCTTCTAACCCTCCTTTGCAATGGCGTCAATCCCTCACCTTTCATATGGATGTTGATTTAATCAATTTCTTGGGTAACACAAAATTTTGTTCTATCATTAAATTAGTTAATTGCAATTCACAAATTTTGTATTTTCAGATCCAAAAACAAACGTTAGATTTTATTCATTTCACCCCGTACCAAGCATTTTTTACGAATCAAATAGGGAACTCGCATTAGTCAGTAGTTGCACCGGCAACAGCAACAACAGTACTAGCAGTACACAGTGAGACGTTTTCATCTTTACCGAGGCTGCATAATCATTTTTCAAAAAAGGAGAGCTTTATATGTCTCTAATGAATTGGTTTGAAGATAAACGAAGATTTGGTGGATTGATCGGAGCTTTCATTGAAAAAGCAACGAAGGGATATATATTCAGTGAACGAGAAAAAGATAGATATATTAAAATTGATACTACTAAAGGTTTGTGGACTAGATGTGATAATTGCGAAAATATGTTATATGTTAGATTTTTGAGACAAAACAAACGAATTCGCGAAGAATGTGGATATCATTTACAGATGAGCAGCACAGAAAGAATAGAGCTCCTAACGGATCGTGGAACTTGGCACCCTATGGATGAAGATATGATTGCTCGAGATGTTTTGAAATTTTCTGATGAAGATTCTTACAAAAATCGAATTGCATTTTATCAAAAACGAACAGGTTTGACAGATGCCATTCAAACAGGTATAGGAAAATTGAATGGTACTCCTATTGCACTCGGAGTTATGGATTTTCAATTCATGGGAGGTAGTATGGGATCTGTGGTAGGCGAAAAGATTACTCGTCTCATTGAATATGCTACTAGGAAATCAATGCCATTAATAATAGTTTGTTCTTCAGGTGGAGCACGTATGCAGGAAGGAACATTGAGTTTGATGCAGATGGCTAAAATTTCTGCGGTTCTACAAACTCATCAAGCAAGAAGAGGATTACTATATATAGCTATTCTTACGTACCCCACAACAGGAGGAGTTACTGCGAGTTTTGGTATGTTGGGAGATATCACCATTGCTGAACCCAAAGCCTATATTGCATTTGCTGGTAAGCGCGTAATTGAGCAAACTCTACGTCAAAAAATACCTGATGGTTTTCAAGTTGCAGAATCTTTATTCGATCATGGTTTACTTGATCTGATTGTTCCACGAAATCTATTAAAAGGTGTTCTAGGTGAAATCTTCGAACTTTATGGCTCAGCTCCTTGTAAAAAGCACAATAATCATCATTTTTCTCGATAAAGAGTACAATTATATTCTTCTTTGTTCTGTACCGAGATTCATCGGGCGAGATCTTATTCAAGAGGTTTCATTGATATGGGCAATATATTATTATTATTAATAAAAAACGAAATATAATTATTATTTGATTTAGTTCTGGATAAAATATAGCATATATATATTTATTTTTTACCTCATCACGACCACCTTGATTCCCATGACAGCTTCTTAYTTACCTTCCATTTTCGTACCGTTAGTGGGTTTAGTCCTTCCAGCTATTACAACGGCTTCTTTGTTTATATATATCGAGAGGGATGAGATTTCATAAATAAATTATTCGTTGGGGTTGACATTACTAGAACGAGAAGGTAGTAGCGTTGTATATGCATAGAATGATATGATGCTATTATTTCGTTCACTTCCTAAATATCACTCGCTTCTTCAACCGCTCTCGCAACCAAGAAAATTGAAAGTCTTTTTATTAAACTCGGTATTATTTAATTATTTTCAGGAGATTTTATTTCGTTACGAATTCGCAAATTGGAGATGTTCAAATAGATCTTGTAACAGGATCTCGAAGAATCAGTAATTTTTTTTGGGCTTTAATTCTATCGTCCGGTGCATTGGGATTTTCTTCGGTAGGATTTTCCAGTTATTTGCAAGAGGATTTCTTACCTTTTCTATCAGCCGAGCAAATCCTATTTGTTCCGCAAGGGCTTGTTATGTTCTTTTACGGAACAGCAGGTTTATTTATAAGTTTCTATTTATGGTGCACCATTTGGTGGAACATAGGTAGTGGTTACAACAAATTTGACAAAAAAAAAGGAGTATTTACCCTTTTTCGTTGGGGATTCCCGGGAAAAAATCGTCGCATTTTTATCCGATTTCTTATCAAAGATATTCAAGCAATACGGATGGAAGTTCGAGAAGGTTTTTTATCTGATAAAGTTATTTACATAAAAATGAGAGGGCAACAAGATGTTCCTTTAAGTCATATTGAGGAATATTCCACTTTGAAGGAGATGGAAGGCAAAGCAGCTGAATTAGCTCGTTTTCTAAAAATTCCTATCGAAGAAGGTGTTTGAACTAAATTCGATCAAATTGGTTTTGGGTGTGTGTAGGGGGTGAGTAACGAAGCAAATAAATATACATACATATATATATATATGTATGTATATTTATATATACGTATGTATACACGCTATTTGTCTCCTTGGCCGTCTAAATCCAAGTAAATTTTATACATGAAGCACTCACATTATTGTCTCCCATACCGTTGTTTACAAAGAGCTTATAGGGCTGGCAAACGTATACAAAAAATAAAAAGAGATTATTTTTTGTATAAAGATACGCTTTTCCATTCAAAACGTTTCTCGCAATCCATTGTTTCTTACACGGATACAGAATTAAACAATTTTGTTTTTGTAATATATCTCAACCTTTTAGGATACAGAATCAGTTTATACTCAATAAAATCGTTGTACTTCTTTAGATTCATGATATTGAATCAATTTTATAGTTTTGGGGGAGTGAAAGAAAAGTACGAACACTGCAAGGAGCATTCAAAAACTATTTTTGAAGATGCGGGGGGTTTAGTCAAAATAATGAATAGAAAATTGGCTTGGATTAAGGCGACCCTAGACGATTTATATATATGGAAACGTTGTTATTTATTTTCCTTATCCATAGGTACGAGAAATAAAACTGAATATTCTTCACTAAGTACGAGAAGTTCGGGATTAACAACAATAGCTTATGAATCTATGGGTCTTTTACCAAGGTCCATAACACGTACTTTTTCCAGGTTTCAAACAGAACTGATGAATCAATCAAGTTCATTGGTACTTTGGGAATTTAGATCAGCAAAATATCAAGCATTAGCTTCTTTGCAATATATCGGATGTTTAATACTAATTCCTTTAGCAACTTCTATTTTTTTTCAAAAGAGTTTATTGGAACCGTGGATTAGTCATTGGTGGAATCGAGACCAATCTCAAATTTTTATTGCGTTTTTCCAGGAAGAAAAGGCTTTGGAAAAACTTCAAGAAATTGAAGAACTTTTTTGGTTGGACAAGATTCTGGCGAATGCACTGTTTGGGATTCAATTACAAGATTTTGATAGTGGAATCCATCGACAAACCATTGAACTAGTTGGACAATGTAATAATAATAGTATTGAAACTGTTTCACATTTATTAACAGATGGAGTCTATTCTACGACTTTGATTAGTTTATTTATTTCAGGTAAGGAACGTCTTGCTATTTTAAATTCTTGGGCTCAAGAATTATTTTATAGTTTGAGCGATACAATGAAAGCTTTCTTTATTCTTCTACTAACAGATTTATGCATTGGATTTCACTCTCCCCACGGTTGGGAAATCGTAATAAGTTCTTGTTTAGAACATTTCGGATTCGTCCGTAACAAACACGTAATTTCTTGCTTTGTTTCAACATTCCCGGTTATTCTAGATACGGTTTTCAAGTATCTGATTTTTCGTCACCTAAATCGTATATCGCCTTCTATTGTAGCAACTTACCACACTATGAACGAATAGAATATTCTAAAATTTGATCATTTCGTTCGGCACAAGAACGAATAGAAATTTTAATTGAATGGATAAGCATAAAGCGAGAAAATTCTTAATTCTTTTTTTTATTTTCATCATTAATAGAATGATATAAGTTGCAAATGGAGTGGTTAAAGCAAAAGTATTACTTACTACCCAAAAATTATTTGAAATAGATAATCAAACCATGCAAAACAGAAAATTGAATAACTTGATTATGAAATGGATAGTCCGATCAATCTCCGTACTGGTTGTTGCAAATGCAACGGTTTGGTCATCCGTTTCGCAGGCATACCCAATTTTTGCACAGCAAGGCTACGATAATCCTCGAGAAGCCACTGGACGGATTGTATGCGCCAACTGTCACTTAGCAAAAAAATCTGTTGATATTGAGGTTCCACAATCTGTTCTTCCAAATACGGTATTCGAAGCAGTTGTCAAAATACCTTACGATTTGCAGATAAAACAGGTACTTGCTAATGGAAAGAAAGGTCCTTTAAATGTTGGAGCGGTTCTTATTTCACCGGAAGGTTTCGAGTTAGCCCCTTCCAATCGTATTCCCCCTGAAATGAAGGAAAAAATAGGAAATCTTTTTTTTCAACCTTATAGCGAATATAGGAAGAATATTTTAGTAGTAGGTCCCGTCCCAGGCAAGAAATATAGTGAAATTACCTTTCCAATTCTTTCACCAGATCCAGCTACCAATAAAGAAACCCATTTCCTGAAATACCCTATTTATGTGGGTGGAAATAGAGGAAGGGGACAGATTTATCCCGATGGGACTAGAAGTAACAATACGGTTTATAATGCTTCCGCTACAGGAAAAATAAATAGAATTTTACGCAAAGAAAAAGGTGGATACGAAATAGCAATTGATGATGTATCAGATGGTCACGAAGTGGTGGATATTTTACCTCCGGGACCAGAACTTATTGTTTCGGAAGGCGAATCCGTAAAAATGGATCAACCTTTAACTAATAATCCAAATGTTGGTGGGTTTGGTCAGGGCGATGCGGAGGTAGTACTGCAAGATCCATTACGCATTCAAGGTCTTTTATTATTCCTCGGATCAGTTACTCTGGCACAAATCTTTTTGGTGCTTAAGAAAAAACAGTTTGAAAAAGTACAATTAGCCGAAATGAATTTCTAAATTTGTATTCGATCTAAGTATTTGAAGGAATAAAAAAAGGGGGGGGGGGGTACAAGAAAAACCTTTTCCATTTTTGGATATTCTGCTGAATGCAAAAAAAAGCAATGTGCTTGATAATGCGTTTGTAACTTAGAAACTTTACCCTTCCTATAGAAGAAGGGTAAAGTCCTAGAGAAAAGTAAAGCTTCACTATTGAATCTTAATAGATACTATTGATATCATTATCCGCATCTATAATCTCTCTCACTAAGTTTTTTCTTTTTCCATTACAGGGATGATCCTAATCCGGAGTATGAGCCGTAGAAAAAGATACCCACTAAGCCGATCACAAGAATACCGGCTACAGTACCGATCAGCCATAAAGGAATCCTTCCGGTAGTATTGGCCATTAAATTTACTCCTTTTCAAAAATTGATTAATCAAATAGTCGTATCTCAAGACATTGACAGTTACAAATAAGATAAATAACTTTTTCCAGATTAGGCAAAAAAATTCTTCTTTTCAATTGAAGAAGTAATTAGAGAATAAAGCAGCAAGTACGAAAATTAATAACAACCCCCAGTAGAGGCTGGTACGATTCAATTCTACACTTTGTTTGTTCGGATTCGGTTGTGTCATAGCCTTACTTAAAATTTTTTAAGGGTTTATCGTTGGATAAACTGCATTGCTGAAATTGCTCCCAAAAAGAAAACAGTAGGTACAGCCAATCCATGAACGGCTAACCATCTTACTGTAAAAATTGGATAAATTCTATCTATAGTCATTAGTACCCCCTAAAAAGATTTAGTAAATTCATCGATTTGTTCCAACGAATTGAAACGGCCAGTAATTAATGGAACTTCTTGCCGATCTTCCGTGAAATATTCGTTGGGACGAGGACTTCCGAAAACATCGTAAGCTAAACCTGTACTGACAAATAACCAACCCGCAATAAATAAAGAAGGTATAGTAATACTATGGATTACCCAATACCGAATACTGGTAATTATATCAGCAAAAGGACGCTCTCCTGTATTTCCAGACATGGTTAGCTCCGTGTATATTTGTAAAGACAAGGGTATTTACCTCGTAAAGGAACAGAATTAGAAGAAATTAACTAATATTTTTTGTTCCCTCAACCTCATTGGGTTGCAACTCCATACCTAAGGTATTTGTAAAGTGTATTAGCCTAAGTATACCTAACGTTCTTTCGAAGCGGCAAGACACTAATGACTCATTAAGTTTTATATAAGAAGAAAGTTGTATTGGAATCAAAAAAAAATAAGCGCTTGATGTTACAATTGCTCTTTACAGGGAGAAACCCTCCTTCTGATGAATCGACAATAAACATGCTTCATTGCTTAATGAGTTCAATTTACTATATATATATATATATATATATATATATATATATATATATATATATATATATATATATATATATATATAATTCCTTGTACAAAGGGAAAAAGTCTTATCGAAATAAATATAATGTTTCTTTAGATCGTCACTATTAGAAGTTTTGTATAATTATCTCACAGGACGCGTACTTTATTATTATTATTAGATTTATCATGCTAATTATACTTAGTTATATTTTGTTCCTGGTCGGGGCTTTAACCCTAGCGTTAATTCTATTTATTGGTTTGAGCAAGGCACAACTCATTTAGTTCAAAAAATGAATTATTTGTTTGAAAGGATACAAGAATCTCATTGTATTATTTAAAATTGATGGTATATCAATTCATTATTCTGGTCGGGGGAGGGGGAGATGTAGAAAAATGGTTGAAGCTCTCTTGTCTGGAATTGTTCTAGGTTTGATTCCAATAACTCTTGCTGGATTGTTTGTAACCGCGTACTTGCAATATCGACGTGGAGATCAATTGGATTTTTGAATGGAAAAAACTCAACGTAAATTAAGGTAAGGTTATTTATTTCTCAAGAAATCACGCCCTGTAGGATTTGAACCTACGGCATCAGGTTTTGGAGACCTGCGTTCTACCGTACTGAACTAAGAGCGTCTATACAATTCTTCATTTTCTATCAGTTAATGCACACGTGCGGTGAAGATAGGGATGACAGGATTCGAACCTGCGACATTTTGTACCCAAAACAAACGCGCTACCAAGCTGCGCTACATCCCTCAACCACACACACATAATTATTGTACTCATTCCTTCTTCTATTCGACTAGTTATTACATTTATCCTTTTTCACGAAAGAAAATGCATAGAATAGGAGGCAAAAAAAAATGAAAAATAGAAGATTTGTTTTTACGACACAGCTGGGATGGTCAGCGAAACGCGATACATGTTACGTATAATTGGATAAGTGAAGAATGGATTATCTTTAAGATAAAAAGGAGGTTTTGTGATGCAAGATGTAAAAACTTATTTATCTACAGCACCTGTTTTAGCCACACTGTGGTTTGGACTCTTAGCTGGTTTATTGATAGAAATTAATCGTTTCTTCCCAGATGCTTTGATTCTTCCATTTTTTTGAAGATTAGAGCTATAGATGAATCTTCAATATTRGATGGATCGTTAGCAGAATTTTTAATGAAATTTTACTCACAATTTATCGGTTGAAGGTGAATAAATTAATTACCTGATTCGATTATTAGTCAATAGATCATTAATAACTACTCACCGATATGCTCGCAATGAGTTTTAACTAACAACAGTTTTGGATAGAATTATGGCTAGAAGCAAAGAAATAAGAGTAACAATTAATTTGGAATGCACTGATTGTACTCGAACTAATAGAGAAATCAATCGAGGTGTTTCTAGATATACTACCCAAAAGAACCGTCGAAATACACCCATTAGATTAGAATTGAAAAAATTTTGTTGCTATTGCGGTAGGCATACCATTCACAAAGAAATAAAAAAATAAATAGTATTTAGGTTTATAGGATTGCAAATTATGAACAAATCCATAAAAATGTCTCGTAAGCGTATTCCAGCAATTAGATCAGGCGAATTCATTGATTACAAAAATATAAGTTTGCTTCGTCGATTTACTAGCGAACAAGGCAAAATTTTGTCTAGACGAATAAATAGATTAACTTCGAAGCAACAACGTTTACTGACTATAGCGATTAAACGAGCCCGTGTTTTGTCTTTGCTACCCTTCCTTAATAACGAAAATTAATTCTCGCTTACAATTTTGAGTGAATTCTTCCCGCCGGAACCTCTCCAGAGTTAATTTATAAATTTACTGGGAGAGGTTCTTCTGACACTTTTCTACTCCTTGCTGTTGTTACCTATTATTGCGGATAGGCAAGATGTGTCAAGTATAGCGATTTGAGCAAGCATTTTCCGATTCAAAAGAATTTTATTACAATACAAATATCGAATTAATTTGTTGTAGGAAATTCCATTGTCTCGTCCTGCTGCATTGATTCGAGCAATCCATAAACGTCGAATATTTCTTTTTCTCCTACCCCGATCACGACAAGATGATGCTAAAGCTCTGATTCCCTGCTGGTTAGCAGTTCGAAAAAGTTTTGAATGGGTTCCTCGAAATCCCGATGTAAGCGTAAGAATATTCTTGCGTCGTTTTCGTGCCACGCCACCACGTTTAACTCTAGTCATTGTTGATATATATATATTACAAATCTCTTTAGTATTTAGTTATTATAGTCCATAATTTCTGATGTATAAGATAAGAAACTCAAAAAGTTTTTGCTGCTATAACCTTCCCAACCATGATTCTTTTTGCTTCGATACCTTTGCGAGATAAGTAAAATGAAGCTAAGGAGAATCAAGAATTCCTTCGTTTCTATAGTTTCTTCTTCAACGATCAGGTCCTCTCTAAATGCCGAAGCTATTTTTCAATTATTCAGTAATATCAGTTACTTGTACAGTTCCCAATTTTTAGCCCGCTTTCCCGCGATCGAAACGGAAAAATAAAATTCTTTTTGAAAGAAAATTTTTCTGTTCATTGGCGGCACGTAACTGGAGAGTTGGCTGGATAGCTGACCATTTCATTCCGTTACTGCGGCAACACAATTAATGAGTATTGTACAAATAAGTAAATATATTTTCTCGCTTAATGGATCAATAATAAATCGTTACCATTGAGAAATCGCTTTCCGTACCAAATAAAGGTTATTGGATTTGCACCGAAAAAAACTACAAATTTCATCAAAATGTTACATCTCTATATTATTGATATTACACGGGAGTCCTTTTGCAATTCTGATTCCAAATACTTAATAATCTTTGATTCAAACGAGTCGCACATACACTCTGGTACATACTCCTCGACGTTGAGGGCATCTCCGAAGGGCAGGGGATTTTGTTTCGTTCTCGATCGGTTGTCTTTTATTCCTAATCAGTTGTTGAATAGTAGGCATCTTAAAAGGTTTGTATGCATAATTTTTTGGTTCGGGTAAGACCCAACCTACCAATGAAGAAATTGATTGCTTAATTTCCTTCCTTTAGTTATTCGTAGAATTGTTTTCTATAGCCACCAAGTCCACAATACCGTAAACATTGGCTTCCTCAGCTGACATAGAAACATCTCTTTCCATATCTTCAGAAATGACCCATAAAGGTTTACCTGTTCTTTGTACATAAACTTTGGTAATACAGTCGCGAAGTTTCAGAACTTCCTCCGCCTCCATAATGCATTCCCCAGCTTGTCCATCATAATAAGAACTTGCTGGTTGGTGAATCATCACCCTACCAAGAAATGGGAATAATAATATCTTACTCCTTTGTTGGAATTCGGAATAAAACGAACGGACTGTACGTGCATTTCCAAGTGCATACAGCTCCGCAATAAATTAATTCTTGTATTCGACATAACATAAACCGAACTAGCAAGGATAGGTATTTTGTTATGCACAACAAAAAAACAATCCTTTCATTGTATGAGATACTATGATTGTTCTATTGCTACATGAGAAATAGAATAATAATTCTTAATTTTAGCAATTCCAAAGTTTTTTGAATCGGTGTAGATAAAACTCGCAATATACATTTCGGGATGAGTCTATGACGCTAGAATAAACTCATGGAAAGGTATCATTTATTAATACTGATATTTTTTGCTATCCGTGTATAAAATATGTCATGCTATTTTCGTTTCTCTGAGGATAGACATAGGTGTAAAAAAAAATTCATTGGCACGGAGCGTGAGGTAGTGCTATACGTTTAGTGATTTCTCCCCCAGCCAGAATGAAAGAACCCATTGAAGCTGCTAATCCCATGCAAATTGTATGGACATCAGGTACCACGAATTGCATAGCATCGTAGACCGAGATACCAGACAAGACTGCGCCACCTGGAGAGTTTATATACGAGTACATATCTTTACTCTCATCCTCTCCATTAAGATACATCATAATACCAATAGGTTGATTTGCTATTTCATCATCCACTTGTTGCCCTAAAAATAGTAATCTTTCTCGATAAAGTCGATTGATTAAGATAAATTTGTTGCTTCTTTCTCGTCGAAACTGTACAAGCACCTTGTAAGCGCGTACAGCTTAGCCTAGTGCGAAAAGAAAATCGAAACTTTCCACACCTCTCTGCCAAACCCCGCCATACCTTGCTTGCCGGATCCGCAATACGGTATATAGATGCGTTTACATACTCATTTAAGTGCTGACAAACGCAAAAAAACCTTCTTATTTACAAAATAGTTTTTGATTCAAATCTTTAGGTTCGTATCCTACCCCATAAAAGAATTACATCCGATTCTTATTCGTACATATAAACGAGTAATTGTAATTTTTCCTACACTTCGTGCAACTATTTCTTTCTTCTCTTTCGCTCCCCCACCGTGTAATCGCTGATTAAAAAACTTAGGGAGGTTCAAATAGTTCATTTGCCGGAACTAACCATAGATTTCAACAATTAATAAATTCAATTTTTTTATTTTTTCATCTCACGCTCTTTATTTTTTGACAGTTGTCAATTTCAAGTGAGTGACAAACAATTCAATCGGATGAATAGATATAGTGACGGATAGATTCCATATAACTAAGATGTTGAACAAGTCGCATTATACGTCAATCCATACAGCGTCTTCTTCTCCGGGGAGGCGAAAAGGAACTTTCGGAACACCAATAGGCATATCTCATCTCCGTCAACTAGATGCAACTCTATAGTTCGAAGACGTAAAGATATAATGCATTACAGCACATTGAAAAGACATGATCAGAAAAAATGTTCATATTTATTGTATCATATTTGAGTAGTATTAGACAACCAAAAATAAAACATATTTAAATTCAGATTTACGGAATTGAAAAGTGGGACCAATCTCTGCACTGTGATCCCAAACATAGAAATGCTAGACTGTTTCTGCCTATGTTTATCGGTAGAAAATAGTCAATGTTTCTGCTAACCTTTGGGATGATTAGGTAGGAGGTTTTAACGATATAGTCAATAGTTTTCTTTCCACTAAGTGCAAAAAAGTTACGTAGTGTTAAATTCTCTCCGAGAAAGGGGTATCTTTATGGGTCTACCTTGGTATCGTGTTCATACCGTTGTTCTAAACGATCCTGGTCGGTTGATCGCTGTACATTTAATGCATACTGCACTAGTTGCTGGTTGGGCAGGCTCAATGGCTTTGTATGAACTAGCTGTCTTTGATCCTTCCGATCCTGTTCTTGATCCGATGTGGAGACAAGGAATGTTTGTTATACCTTTCATGACTCGATTAGGAATAACGAAGTCATGGGGGGGATGGAGTATAACAGGAGAGACAGTAAATAGTGCTGGTATTTGGAGTTACGAAGGTGTTGCGGCAGCACACATCGTATTGTCAGGTCTATTATTCTTGGCAGCTATTTGGCACTGGGTTTTTTGGGATTTGGAATTATTCCGTGACGAACGTACAGGTAAACCTTCCCTTGATTTGCCTAAAATCTTTGGAATTCATTTATTTCTTTCTGGAGTACTTTGCTTCGCATTCGGAGCTTTCCACGTAACAGGTCTATTCGGTCCTGGAATATGGGTATCCGATCCCTTTGGATTAACTGGTGAAGTACAGCCTATAGCACCAGCTTGGGGTGCTGAAGGTTTTGACCCCTTTGTTCCGGGAGGAATTGCCTCTCATCATATTGCTGCAGGTATTTTAGGTATACTAGCAGGTTTATTTCATCTAAGTGTTCGTCCACCCCAAAGGTTATACAAAGGATTACGTATGGGGAATGTTGAAACAGTTTTATCCAGTAGTATTGCTGCCGTATTTTTTGCTGCTTTTGTAGTTGCTGGAACTATGTGGTACGGTTCCGCAGCGACCCCAATAGAATTGTTCGGCCCTACACGTTATCAATGGGATCAAGGATTCTTTCAACAAGAAATCGATCGTCGAATCCGTTTGAGCGAGTCCGAAAACCTATCGGTAGCCTGGTCAAAAATTCCTGAAAAATTAGCTTTTTATGATTATATTGGTAATAACCCTGCTAAGGGTGGTTTATTCAGAGCCGGCGCAATGGATAATGGCGATGGAATAGCAGTTGGTTGGTTGGGTCATGCTGTTTTTAGAGACAAAACGGGACAGGAATTATTCGTACGTCGTATGCCCACCTTCTTCGAAACTTTCCCAGTCGTTCTAGTAGATGAAGAAGGAATTGTTCGGGCCGATGTTCCGTTCAGGAGAGCGGAATCAAAATATAGTGTTGAACAAGTAGGTGTAACTGTCGAATCTTATGGTGGTGAGCTAAATGGGGTTAGTTTTGATGATCCAGTCACGGTGAAAAAATATGCTAGACGTGCCCAATTGGGTGAAATTTTTGAATTTGATCGTGCTACTTTGAAATCCGATGGCGTTTTCCGGAGCAGTCCCCGAGGTTGGTTCACTTTCGGTCATGCAACATTTGCTCTTATCTTCTTCTTCGGTCACATCTGGCACGGTGCTAGAACATTGTTTAGAGATGTCTTTGCCGGTATCGATCCCGACCTAGATGCTCAACTTGAATTTGGAGCATTCCAGAAATTGGGAGATTCAACAACTAAGAGATAAAGAATCTAAATTACATTTTTATGTTTCTTTGTCGTTAACGGATCGAAACTGAGTAAAAACAACTCTTTCAGTTTCCTTATTCGTTCATAAAACTCTCAATCAGTACAAAAATTTTCTATAAATTTTTAACCAACACACAAACATATGGAAGCATTGGTTTATACATTTCTATTGATAGGTACTCTAGGAATCATTTTTTTCGCCATCTTCTTTAGGGAACCGCCCAAAGTGCCAAGTAAGGGAAAAAAATAAATTATTTCACTAAATTGTATATTTTTTATAAATGATCAATGACTCTCTTAAAAGAAAGTCATTAATCATGTTTAATCTTCATGCTCCTCAAAAGGATCTCTAAGTTCATTAGAAGGTCGTCCGAAGGCAGTATAGAGAGCGTAACCGGTGAAGCTGATAAGCAAACAAGATATGAAGATAGCGACCAAAGTTGCAGTTTCCATTTCTGAGTAGTTCCAAAATAATGGTACATTTGTAATGTACATTCCCAATATAATAGTGCACAAAGTTAGGAAATCTCAACTAAATTTGATAAGTTTTATGGCTACACAAATAATTGATAGCACACCTAAGAATAAAGCAAAGAAGAGTGGTATAGGCGATATATTGAAACCATCGAATTCGGAATACGGTAAAGTAGCTCCGGGCTGGGGAACAGCCCCTCTTATGGGTGTTGTAATGGCTTTGTTCGCTATTTCTCTAGTTATTATTCCAGAACTTTACAATTCTTCCGTCTTATTAGATGGAGTTCCGGTCAGTTGGTAACTAGTACATAAAATTCAGGTAGAGAGAATTGCCGCAGRAGGTAACGGCGGCAGTTCCAGCAAAGGGTAGACTAATTGTGCAATTATTAATTGTGAAAATTTTTTTCGATTATGGGTGTGTGACTTGTTCAAATCGATCGATATTCGTAATAACATAAAATAGTTTGTTGCCCTAGTATTATAGGAGGTTCTCATTCTGTCAAATGTTAAAATCATTATCACTTGGAGCACAAAAGTGAGATCAGATTGAACTATGATTAATTTGCATAAACTATCGTTCCGTTATCGATCCCTTAATACTAATTGATTCGGATTATTTTTAATGCAATGTTATTCCGAACCAATAAAATTATTAAATGAATGATAAAAAAAATTGAAATCCATTCCATTTTTTTTTTGAGTCATCGGAGCGTGATAAGAATCTAAGGTTTATAAAAAATTGTTAAGATTTAAACAAGATAATCTCGTGATTTTGTTTTATGAGAAAAAGATTGCTCAGGATTTTATGAGGATTCGAAGAGATTAGAAAAAATAAATTGATTTGAGATATTGGCGAATATGAATTCAAAATAGATTGATATGTTCCATTATTTGATTCATTTTTTTTCTGTTTAAGCCATGGGATTACAAACAATCATTCATGGTTTTTTGGGGGGGGGGGGAGCGTGTATAACCTATCCCAATAAGGTATATGATTGGTTCGAGGAGCGTTTAGAGATCCAAGCGATTGCAGATGATATCACCAGTAAATATGTACCTCCACATGTTAATATATTTTATTGTTTGGGTGGGATTACCTTAACTTGTTTCTTAGTCCAAGTAGCCACTGGTTTTGCTACGACTTTCTACTATCGACCAACTGTAGTTGAAGCATCTTCATCAGTTCAGTATATAATGACTGAAGTCAATTTCGGTTGGCTCATCAGATCAGTTCATCGATGGTCAGCAAGTATGATGGTTTTAATGATGATCCTGCATATTTTCCGTGTCTATCTCACCGGAGGTTTTAAGAAACCTCGCGAATTGACTTGGGTTACTGGAGTCATTCTGGCAGTACCAACTGTATCATTCGGTGTGACAGGTTATTCCCTACCTTGGGATCAAATCGGTTACTGGGCCGTAAAAATCGTAACTGGTGTACCCGAAGCTATTCCATTAATTGGATCCTCTTTAGTCGAATTACTAAGAGGAAGTGTAAGTGTGGGTCAATCCACTTTAACTCGTTTCTATAGTTTGCATACTTTTGTATTACCACTTCTTACCGCAATATTCATGTTAATGCATTTTCTAATGATTCGTAAACAAGGTATTTCAGGTCCATTATAATTCCCGAAATACATATATTTCCTATTGCTATACTTTATATTGAATTTGTCTTTATCTCTCAGCTATTTTTCTCTTTAACCCAAACAGATTTTTTGGAAAGGAAAATGGATTATGGGAGTGTGTGACTACATCCAAAATTTATTTTGTCGCACAGGGATATAATTAAACCTGTCACATAAGAAATATACAAAAATTGTGTGTTTCTATCCCAATTACTTTTCAGTAAAAACTTGGGTGGCTTTGCCAAGAAATATAATCCTATGATCAAATTTTGAAATAATAAGATTTCGTTAAATCCAAATAAGTTTTTCTCCTATCTATTTCGAGGTAGCTGAAAAATATAGTATAGAAATGCATTCGTTTCCGCTGCGTTTCTTCCCCCGACTATCGAAACGACAAGTAAGATCTAATGGAAGGTGATTGAAGAGCGGAATAAATTTAAGGAGTCGAGAATTTGTACCTAAGAAAACTACAAAGACTATCCAGGAAATCATAAAATGAATTTATTTGGATTATGAGTATCAGGGAAAATAATAGAATACATATATGTCATAAAAATTATATGTTATTTTTTGCTCTTTCCATCGCTACTCGAGCCGGATGAGAATAAATTATCATGTCCGATTCTTGAGGGGGGGGGGGGAGATAAACCACTCTAGCCTATCCTGATAACAAAAAAACCTGATTTGAATGATCCGATATTACGAGCTAAATTAGCCAAAGGCATGGGACATAATTACTACGGAGAGCCGGCTTGGCCAAACGATTTATTGTACATTTTTCCAGTAGTTATTTTAGGTACTATTGCATGTACCGTGGGTTTAGCAGTCTTAGAACCTTCAATGATTGGTGAACCTGCAAATCCTTTTGCAACGCCTTTAGAAATATTACCAGAATGGTATTTTTTTCCAGTGTTTCAAATTCTTCGTACTGTACCTAACAAACTACTCGGTGTTCTTTTAATGGCTGCAGTGCCTGCGGGATTACTAACAGTACCTTTTTTGGAAAACGTTAATAAATTTCAGAATCCTTTTCGTCGTCCAGTAGCTACGACGGTTTTTTTGGTCGGTACTATTACAGCGCTCTGGTTAGGCATTGGGGCTGCTCTACCTATTGATAAGTCTCTAACTTTGGGATTATTCTAAATATTTTTAAATCTTCGTTTACGAAACGGAGGAAGTCGCTAGTTCGGTAGAAAAGTATATAAAGGGAGAAATATCCAAAAATCTTTGTTTCAAAACCAAGATTTCGTGGATATTTCTCAATATGAAGAAATATTTTTTTTTAATTGAGTTGATAACAAATTGAAAATGGCTTTAGTTAGTCAGTCAAATTTTTATTCTTTGGTAAATCAATTGAGAAACGTTTTTTTAGAGCTTCTAAGACTTGCTCTATTGATTTTCTACCAAAATTCTTTATTCCTGTCAAATCTCCCTGACCATAATCCAATAAATCGGCTATAGTATGTACATTTACTTTCTTGAGACAATTATAAGCCCTAGCTGGCAATTCTAATTGATCAATAAATATATGTTTAAAAGCAACATTTTTTGTCACTTCTTCCGGACCAGGCAGTACGAACTGTAGAGGAAAATAGGGCATATTGGATTCGTTCCTTCCTACACCAAAACTATGCTCTTCCCTCTCTGAATCCATTAAAGGAATAAATAAATCGATTAAGTTTCGAGAAGCTTCGTAAAGTGCTTCTTTCGGAGTAAGACTACCATCGGTCCATATTTCAAGAAAAAGTATTTCCTTCGTCTTTCCCCGACTCTCGAAAGAATGTACACTGTAATTGGCATTTCTTACTGGCATAAATACGGCGTCAACTGGAAAAAAACCTTCTTCATACTTCTGTAAATTATTTCCTATGCGATATCCACGACCTCTTTCGATACCCAATTCAATATTTAATAAAGTTGCTCCGGTCAAAGTCGCTACATATTGTGTATCATCAATAACTCGAATAGAGGGTGGTCTTTTAATATCTTGGGCGATTATTCTTCTTGGCCCCACAACAGAAATATATGCTTTTTGAGATTCATAAGAATCGTTTCTTAAAACAATTTCTTTCAAATTTATTAAAATATCATGAATCGATTCTTGTATACCAATCAGTGCAGAGTATTCGTGTTTTATCCCATTTATCTTGGCATACGTAATTGATGTTCCTTCAATTTCATTGAGCAGTGACCTACGCATAGCTATTCCGACTGTATTGGCTTGGTCCCTTCTAAACGGTGAAATGGCGAATCGTCCATAAAGAAGACGTTTACTTTCTATCCTGGATTCAATACACCTCCATTGCAATGTTCGAGTAGATACTTCTATTTCATCTTGAGCCATACCAATATTTTTTTTCTAGAATATATCTCATACACGTCTTTTTCTTGGGGACCGGCACCCGTTGTGGGGCATGGGTGTCACATCACGCACAAAACTAAGTACTATTCCGCTCCTACGAATAGCTCTCAATGCTGTATCCCTACCCGGACCTGGACCACTAACCATAATTTCAGCTTGTTTCATACCCTGATCGATTAATAGTCGAGTAGCATTTTCCGCGGCAGTTTGAGCAGCAAATGGTGTACTTTTCTTTGCCCCTTTGAACCCACAAGCACCGGCAGAGGACCAAGAAACAACCTGTCCACGTATATCCGTAATTGTTACGATTGTATTATTAAAAGTTGCTTGGATATGAATAACTCCTTTAGGTAGTCTACGTTTACCTTTACGTAGATTTATTCTTCTGACGACTTTCGGCATGGTTTAATATATGTATATATGTATATATGTATATGATACGACAGAATTTGTTTCAATTTGACGAATAGAAATAAGCATCTCTTTCTTAACCTTGTTTTTGCTTATGCTTCGGGTTGGAACAAACGACTACTATTCGTCTCCGACGACGAATTGATCGGCAATTATCACAAATTTTACGAACAGACGCACGTATCTTCACGTTTTTTCCTCCTCTAATTCTTTACGGTTGTTCCACGTTCTAAGATCCTGCACGGAGTCGATACGTTATTCGACCCTTAGTTAAATCGTATGGACTTAATTCTACCCTTGCTCTATCTCCCGGTAATATTCGTATATAGTTACGTCTTATCCTTCCCGAAATGTGAGTTAGTACTTGACACCCATTGTCTAAGGAAACTCGAAACATTGCATTAGGAAGCGATTCCGTAACTGTACCTTCCATATCAATCAAATTCTGTTTCTTCATCGAAAGGAAAATCTTTTTTTCAAATTAACTAACGTTGATAGAAACAATTCCAGCAAGTTTTTCCGCATAGATTATTCGCAACGGACTACCATACATAACATAGTAATTCCCCCCCAAATTTCTTTTGTCGAGCTTCTCTATCCGTCATGATTCCTCCAGAAGTTGAAAGAATAATAATTCCCATTCCACCTAAAACTTTAGGGATTTCTCTATGATTAGAATATACCCGTAAACCTGGTTTACTAATACGTCTCAAAGTTGTTATATATGATTTTTTTTTTCTACCTCGATATTTCAGGTTCAACACTAGAATATTTCCATTTTGTTGATCATCAATAAAATTATCTATAAAACCTTCGCGTAAAAGAATTTCTGAAATATTTCTAGTTACGTCAGTAGCAGGTACTCGAACGGTTCCTTTTTTTCTTAAACTTGCATTCCTTACGGATGTTATCATCTCAGCAATAGTATCGTTACCCATATAAACTCCTTGGATTGATCAGGGGGTAGGCAAATGCAAAGCAAGAATTAGGAGGAGATGAAAGAAATATATATATATTTTTTTTTCTTTTTTTTTACTTTCTCCCCCCCCCCCCCAAGTCCTATTTACCTGAGTATGGTTATAAGGAATGGAGGGTAGTGGGAATAATAAATATGATATGAATAAAATAAATATAATATAAATAAAGTTTTTTTGATAATCATTTATAGTAAATATCAAATTATGTATGGTATCTAGTAGTATCCCGCAGATAAAAGAATTGCTTATAGAACCTCTGGGGCTAATGAAACTATTTTAGTAAAATTAGATTCTCGTAATTCCCGAGCAATAGGACCGAAGACACGAGTACCTTTTGGATTCCCCTCTTGATTAATAACGACCGCTGCGTTGTCATCAAATCTTACGACTGAGCCATTACCACGTCTTAGCCCTTTGCGAGTACGTACTACAACTGCTCTAACTATTTCCGACCTTTTCATGGGCATGTTCGGAACCGCCTCTTTAACCACGGCAATAATAATATCGCCAATATTCGCGTATCTACGATTACTTGTTCCTATAACTCGAATACACATTAGTTTTCTAGCTCCGCTATTATCCGCAACGTTTAAATAAGTTTGAAGTTGAATCATTTTTTTGTTGATAAACTGTTTCGAGAGAAAAAAATCAAAAAAATTTTTTTTGTCGGAGATCAAGAAAAGTGATAATAATTGATATATATATATATATATCAATTATTATCACTTTTCTTGATCTCTACTAGCCGTGATGAAACTAGTATGTATAGGCATTTTATAAGCAGCGATTCTCATCGCGGATCTAGCGATGTTTTCGGATACTCCATCTATCTCGTAGAGTATTTTTCCGGGCTTAATTATGGCTACCCAATACTCCGGGGACCCTTTTCCAGAACCCATTCGTGTTTCCGCTGGTCTCATAGTGATCGGTTTATCTGGGAATACGCGGATCCATAGTTTCCCACCACGACGGGCATAACGAGTTATAGCCCGTCGTCCGGCTTCTATCTGGCGAGACGTAAGCCATGTAGGTTCTAGCGCTTGGAGGGCGAACCTGCCGAAGCAAATAGAATTGCCTCGAGTAGCTATTCCTCTCAAATTTCCTTTATGTTGCTTACGAAATTTGGTTCTTTTGGGGTCGTAGTCGGCGGTTCATCCACCGCTACTTCAAAATCGGACATGACAATTTCTTTTCATCCGGCTCCTCACGAATGCACAATTCAGAGATTTATCAAGTAATTTATTCAGGGGGGTCCCGAAACTCGAATAAAAATTCATGCGCAAGTATTGACTCTTCAATATTTTCGTATCGTACCAAACTGCAATTGATAAAGATCAATTATGGTTGATACTAGTAATTAATATTACAAATGTATTAGTTGGTTTCCCTTGCTATCCTATTCCAATAAATGAATAAAAATTTTGCTTGAAAGTCAAATCATCATTCATAGATTCCTTCGTTTCCATGACTCCATATTTACCGATTAGGTCCACTCCTCGCAGCGGAGCCCACACTTCTACATCCAAGTTTCTCAGTCAATATTGAATCCGGAGGCTCTCATTTGCATGCCTAATAATACTTGCGTCGGAATCTTTCGTTTCCCAGTAAACCATACGGTTGTTGATGCGTTTTATTTCGCTTCGCAAGGAAACATTTTCCCATTCTTGTGGAAATATTGCTCAAGAAAAATTTATTCAATATTCTTTTAATCAGTCAATAAATTTAATCTGATGCAGAGTCATGGATTGTTCTTTAGAGGGAACTAGAACCTCGGAATAATTTTGACAGATTAAGTCAAAATCATTTCAGTATAAACGAGTCGCACACTAAGCATAGCAAGTTTTTTATGTTATATTTGTGATAAAACTGGAGTAAGAAGGAAAAATAGAAATTTATAATGAAAAAACAGTAGTTATTCTTCGCTATGAAAAACCCAAACTTTTATTCCCAATACTCCATATACTGTTTGAGCCGCGTAATAGCAATAAGTAATTCTAGCTTTAATAGTTTGTAAGGGAACCCGACCCTCTCGAGCCCATTCAACACGAGCAATTTCAGCTCCATTAAGACGCCCTGCTATTTGTACCTTGATACCCCCAACGTCGCCTTTTTTCGCCAATCCAATAGCTTTTTTCATAGTTCTTCTAAAAGCAACTCTACCCTCTAATTGTAAGGCAATATACTCTGCGAGAATGCTAGGTTCCGCATAAGGTTTATTTATTTCGATAAGTGACATTCCGAGCCTACTGCCTTTGGGATTCAATGTACCTTGTAGATTAGTTTTTAGTTGCTCAATCCCTTGACTACGACTCTCGACCAATAAAGCTGGAAATCCTGTATGTATTTCAATCTGAATAAGATCCGTTTTTCTTCGTATTTCAACCCGAGCAACCCCCCCATAATTTGCAGAATTCCTCATGTGTTTTCGCACGTAAAATTCGATACAATTACGTATTTTTCTATCTCCTTCAAATAACTCGGAATACTTTTTTGATTTTGCAAACCAATGAGAACGATGTTTTTGCGTTATACCAAGTCTAAAACCAAGTGGGTTTATTTTTTGTCCCATAAATATATATATATATTTTTTTCAGATGCTACCAATAAAACTTATAAGAATCCCTTTACTTGGTTGTTATTTCCATCATAATAGTCACGTGACAAGTAGGTTTACGTATCGGATAGGCACGTCCCTGAGCCCTAGGTTGAAATCTTTTCAAAGAAGTTCCCTCATCTACTTGAATTTGACTTACAAATGAATCGTTTTTACTCAATCCAAAGTTATGACTTGCATTTGCGGCTGCTGAGCAAAGTAATTGTAACATTCGATTACATGCATGATAGGGCATAAACTCCAATACCATGAGTGCTTGTTCGTAAGACCGACCACGAATCCGATCGGTTACTCTTCTTATTTTATGAGGAGACATGTTTATATATTTAGCCGAAGCTTTAATTTTTAATTCGGAAGTTTCAGTTTTCATTGCAAATAATCTCCCAATTAACGACGAGACTTTTTATCACTCTTTGCGTGTCCCCGGAAAGTTCGGGTAAGTGCAAATTCTCCCAATTTATGACCAACCATCCGATCCGTTATGTAAATCGGTAAATGCTCCTGCCCATTATGAACAGCGATGGTATGACCAATCATTGTAGGTACAATYGTAGATGCACGAGACCAAGTTATTACTATCTTTCTTTCCTTTCTCAAATTCAAATTCTCGATTTTCTTCAATAAATGGTCAGCTACAAAAGGACCTTTTTCTATTGAACGTGTCATTGCCAATAATCCTTTATTTTTCTCTTCCATCCTTCAATTCAACTTATTTTACGACGGCGAAGAATGAAAGTATCACTATATTTATTGTTTTTCCGACTCCTCTTCCCAAGTGCGGGATGACCCCAAGGAGTTAAGGGTTTCTTTCTACCAATAGGTACTCTGCCTTCTCCGCCCCCGTGGGGGTGATCTGTAGGATTCATAACGACTCCTCGCACTTTTGGTCGTTTACCTAACCAACGTTTGGATCCTGCTTTTCCCATTCGTAAATTGCTAGAGTCGACATTTCCAATCTGTCCGATCGTTGCTAAACATTTTTGAATAATCAAGCGGATTTCCCCCGAGGGTAATCTTAATGTAACTAATTGTCCCTCTTTCGCAACAATTTTTGCAACAGTTCCAGCTGCTCTTACCAATTGTCCACCCTTCCCAGGCATTAGTTCAATATTGTGGATAGCAGTACCTAGTGGTATATTGGTCGAAGTAGACTCCAATCGTTATTTTGGAGCCTCTTCCCAAACTGTGCAAGCTCCTTTCAGAGCATACAGCTTTCTGAATGTTTACAACAGAAAAATACAAAGTATTCTGTATTTTATACATCCTTGGTTTTATCATCATCTGGCTCTTGCTAATGGTTTAGCCTCAGAAAGGAGGACTTCAATTATTCACGTTCAATATTTTCTTCTATAACTTAGGAAGTGCAAATAATATTTTAGTTTTTTCGACTCACTCCATTTAGTTTCGATTCGCCCCCGACCTACGAGTCGAAATGGACTGATTTGTGTAAATTAAATGTTTTGTGATTAAACTTATTCTAAGAAATTATTAATGTTTTGAAGAACTTTCCATATTAGAATACTTATCTCTGAAATTTTGATTCTCCATGGAATAGAAGAAACGGAAACTGAATTACTTGCTATTTTACTTCTTTAGTTTCCTTTTGAAGTCTTTTCCGATCAAAAAAGAATGAAATTAGTAAGATATTTTTAAGTTTTGAACTTAGTCGGTTAATTCCGATTGCGTAAATAAATAATTCCAACCGCACTCAAGGGTAGGGTATTACCGATTGAAACGGGTGCTTCCGTACCAGAAACAACGGTATTTCCTACTTCAATTCCACGAGGATATAAAATATATCTTTTGTCACCATCCTCGTAGTTGGTTAAACAAATATAAGCACTACGATTCGGATCATATTCTATTGTTTTTATCTTTCCAGAGACACCTTTTTTATCTCGTTCAAAATCGATTTTTCGATAAAGGCGTTTGTGGCCCCCCCCGCGATGTCTACTAGTAATGATTCCTCGGCTGTTTCGACCTCTTACCAGATGTTTGTTATTAGTTAATCCTTTTTGTGGTTTAGATTTCACTATCTCTCCAAATTCAGGTACGGATCGGTTGCGTGTACCTGGGGTACAAGCTCGGTATAAACGTATGGCCATATAGTTTTGTAAGTACGTAAAATTCAATGGATTTTTTTATTCGTTCGAGAATAATGGAATAGAATAACCCGATCTAAGTTTGATTATCATTCTCTTATAGCGAACGGTGTATCCCGTTATTGCACCTATTTTTTTCTTCCTCCTCGGCAACCGATGACTATTAATATTAGTAACTTTTACATCAAAAAAAAGTTCGATCCATTTTTTTATTTCGGTTTTGTTGCACTCGACATCAACATCAAAACTGTATTGATTTTTTTCTAATAAACGAATCGCTTTTTCCGTAAGTATTGGATACCTAACTTGATCCGTAGTATTCTTGATTTCTCCCTAAATTGATTACTTATTTGTCCAATTTTAGATAAGTGCCGGCAAACTCATAAAGACTTTTTAGCGTTTTTATAAAGTCTTTAACAGACTCGTAGTTCAAGATAGATTGCGTATTTGCAGGAATTTTATGTGTTTCGTTTCCAACACAACAATGGATGTATAGGCATGAGTTGCATCCAGCAGGAATTGAACCTGCAAGTTCACCAATTATGAGTTGGGCGCTTTAACCACTCAGCCATGGATGCATTGTTTCTTACTGATTTATTTATTTATTCATATATATATATATATATATATATATATATATATGAATAAATAAATAAATCGGTGAGATTGCAGTCAGTGAATAGTAAACAAATTTTTTGACCCAATTTTTTTCTGCATGGATTTGGCGCTAATAATAATCTGGACGAATTTTTCAGATTACATAATTTCGTTTTTGCAAAATATTTCTTAATTGATAAAAAAAATGCTTATATTCAAACTTTTTTGAATGAAATAGAAGATGGGATTAATCAAAAAGCCTAAAAAGGTTGATCCAATTGCACATAGAAACATACTAAATTCAACTGAATTATTGGTTGCGAGAGAGGGAATCGGAACAATATATGCTTGGATATAAGGATTCACTTGTCTATTTCTTGGATACATCATTGATTTGACTATTCTCAAATAGTAATAGATCGAAATTACACTGGTAATTAGTCCTATCGAAACTACGGGATACAAGCCAGCTCGCCATCCGCAACAGAACAAATATAATTTCCCGAAAAAACCCGTTAAGGGAGGAATACCACCTAGGGATAGCAAGCATAATGTTAATGATAGACTCAATAAAGGATCTTTTGTGTATAGTCCGGCATAGTCACGGATGTTATCTGTACCCGCCCGTAGACTGAACAATATAATACAAGCAAAGGTTCCGAGATTCATAAAAATATAGAAAAAGATATAAATGATCATACTAGCATATCCATCCAAATCATTAGTTATTAATCCAATAATAATGTATCCAATTTGGCTGATCGAAGAGTACGCAAGCATACGTTTCATATTAGTTTGAGTGATCGCGACCAAATTGCCTAGTACCATACTTGAAATAGCTAAAACTTCTAGTATGAGTTTCCATTCATTCGATGGAGTAATGAAAATGATATTGAGTATTCGGGTAGCTAAGGCTAGGCTGGCTATTTTTGGAACGACAGAAAGAAAAGCAACAACTGGGGTTGGTGAGTTAGAGTCGAAAGAGTTTGAATCTTTCTCTCATTCAAAACCGTGCATGATATTTTAATATCACACGGCTTCTAAGTAGTGAATAATTAATTTATTTTTTGAATGATGTTTCTAATACTTCATTACCCCGCTCGTGTCGGTATAGCAATTGAAAAATTTTAAGATTTTTAACTTATCGAGGAATCCCTGCGTTTCAATGGTTTTTGCATCAATCTCTTTTTTTAAACCATTTGATCTTTTTACCGTTCTCAATAGTTAGAAAAAATTTTTATTTTAGGATCATTTTTTATCGACCGTTATCCATTCTACTCTGTTTCGACTCGAAGAATAGAGACTAATTAGTATTTACAGTAAATGAATGAATTTTCATATCTCCGGATTTATTACAAGTCTTTTTATTTGTAGGAACTATCCCTAATAATTTTTTCAGTTTGTCAAATAATTTCTATTTCTTGAGAAACAAATGTTTAAACTTTTGCTTTATCTCGAAGTTTCATTAATAAAAATGTCATTTCGATCCGGATGAGGATCATATTGTTCTTATATAGCCTCTTTATTGAGCTTATACAACAAAAATAATTAATTGAATGGGTTTATCAATAATTATAAATTTCTCAGCGGATCGCACTCCTTCATAGATATCAGGAGTCCATTGATGAAAAGGCACCATAGAAAGTTTGAAAGCTAGTCCAATAATTATACATAAAAGTGCAATATAGATTCCTACAGAATTATACATTTGTGTATCCAAAAGACTTTTCATTATTTTTTGCACATTGGTTTCTCCTCCGGATAAACCGTACAGCCAAGAAAACCCATATACAAGAATAGAGGAACTTGTTCCACCTATAAGTAAATATTTCATAGCAGCTTCATTCGATCTAACATCCTTTTTTGCGTAGCCGCACAATAAGTAAGAACATAAACTTAAGCATTCTATAGATACAAAAATAGTTACTAAATCATTAGCACCGCACAGAAACATTCCTCCTGCAGTACTTGTTAATACAAATATTAAAAATTCAGGAATAGCCATTCCTGTATATTCGATATATTCGATCGATAAAGGTATACATAAAATAGAAGATAGCACTATAAGAATTTGGAATATTCTACCGAAACCGTCTATTTGAAAAGAACCGGAAAAACAAATCATTGGTTCTGTTGTCCATTCAAATAATAGTATGGCAATAGTTGTTAGCAAGCTTGTTAAGGAAGTTAAATATAATAAAATTTTATTGGTTTTACTAGATGATACTAAATCGGTTACAAAAGTGATTAATAAACCAAAGATTATAACACATTCCGGTAGAATGGTATTTCCATGTAAAAAAAATGTATCAAATTGTGGTTTCATGAGAATTGAAGAGAAAAATGGGAGATAGAATCGAGTGTTGATACATTATTTTATGGTCTGATTCATGAATGAAAATAATAGCAAATTGTGATGAAGCTCTATTCCAGTAGATATACAAATATTGAAATCTTTTGCTAGAATTTAAATATGTGATTCAACGGAAATGTGCAAAAGCTCTATTGGCTTCTGCCATTCTATGAGTTTCTTCTTTTTTACGTACGGCAACTCCAATATCCTTTGCTGCATCTATTAATTCACAACTGAGTTTAAGAGCCATACCTCGACCTGAACGTTTTCGTGATGCCCCCAACAACCAACGAATAGCTAGGGCTTTTCCTTGTGTTGATCCAATCTCAAGTGGAACTTGGTAAGTTGATCCACCTACACGTCTTGCTTTTACAGTCACATTAGGAGTTACTCTACTTACAGCTTGGCGTAATATAAATAATGGATTTTCTTTCGTTCTTCGTTTCATATCCGCAATCGCTCCATAAAGGATTCGATAAGCCAAGGATCTTTTACCATTTTTCGAGATGCGATTAACCAACATGTTAACTAATCGATTACGATATACGGGATCAGGTTTCGCAACTCTTTTTTCCGCAACACCTTTGCGCGACATAATACAAATGATTTAATTAATATTTCTTATTCAGGAACGACTCCTTTTCACCTA